ATGGGATCTGGAAACCATAAGGACATCGGTACCCTGTATTTATTTTCAGGATTCTGGGCAGCTCTTGTTGGTGTGTGTTTAAGATTCCACATCCGCTTGAATTTAGCTCAGCCTGGAGGTATTTACAGGGAAATAGGTCAACTTTATAATGTTATTGTAACTAGCCATGCTTTTATGATGATTTTTTTTTTTGTCATACCAGTGATAATTGGCGGATTTGGTAATTGGTTAGTGCCCTTACTTATTGGGAGAAGGGACATATCACATCCTCGTCTAAATAATTTTAGTTATTGAATTTTACCAGGTGCTTTATTTATGGTAATAATATCTGCTTTAATTGAGGGGGGGGTTGGAACTGGTTGAACATTATATCCACCTTTATCAAGGTGAATCTTTCATAGAAGTCCTGCTTTAGATATGGTAGTTCTTTCCCTTCATATTGCTGGACTTGGGTCAATAATAAGTTCTGTAAATTTCATAAGTACAATAATCACAACTCGGTTTTTTGTTTTAATTCCTGAGCGAATACCTGTTTTTTGTTGGTCAATATTTGTAACGTCTTGATTGTTGCTACTTTCTTTGCCTGTGTTGGCTGGAGGGTTAACTATATTATTGACGGATCGTCATGTAAATAGTTCTTTTTTTCGTCCTCAGGGTGGTGGAGATCCTTTACTATTTCAACATTTGTTTTGATTTTTTGGTCACCCAGAAGTTTATGTTCTAATTCTTCCGGGGTTTGGGTTAATTAGTCATACTATTATTAAAAGAGGGGGAAAGTTGCGAGTTTTTGGTCTTGCAGGGATAGTTTATGCAATACAGTCTATTGGGGTGTTAGGTTTTGTCGTATGAGCCCATCATATATTTACTGTAGGTATGGATGTTGATAGACGTGCTTATTTCACAGGTGCTACAATAGTAATCGCCATTCCTACAGGGATTAAAGTTTTCAGATGATTAGCAACACTTCATGGGAGGGTAATACTTCGGTTTACACCCAGGTTTTGTTGGGTGTTAGGGTTTTTGTTTTTATTTACTATGGGTGGCCTAACGGGTGTAATTTTATCCCATGGTAGATTAGATATTGCTATACATGATACTTATTTTGTTGTTGGTCATTTTCATTATGTCCTATCGATAGGGGCAGTTTTTTCTATTTTTGTTGGTTTTCATAATTATTTTCCTTTGTTTTTTGGTATTGTTCCGCATAAACGTTATTCTAAGGGTCATTTTTATTTGGCTTTTTTAGGGGTTAATCTTGCCTTCATCCCACATCATTTTTTAGGGTTAAGAGGAATACCACGACGATATGTGGATTATGCCGATTGTTTTTTTTTTTGACATAAACTATCTAGATGGGGTTCTTTGATGGGTATATCAGCTACGATGATGTTTTGTTTTGTTTTATGGGAGATGTTTTATAGACGTCGAGGTGTAGTTTTTGGTAATTATTTAGCAACTAATCCAGAATGAATAATAAGAAAAGAAAAAATACCAATATCTCGACACTCTAAAGGCGGGACACCTGTTTCTCATGCTAAGCCAAAAAAGGCACGCAAAATTATAAACACTGTAATAAAGAGATAGGACTTGATTTTATTGTTTGGAGTTCTGTATTATTCATTCTAGGAATTATTAGAATTCTTGGAATATGGTTTATTGGAATAAAAAGTTTAGTTATTGAATTAAAGGTAGTAAGGATAAGAAGAAGGATAATCGATTTAAATATATTAGTAGATGTTTTGAGAATAAGGTTTATCTCATTAGTTTTTTTAATTTCTTCTTGTGTGTTTTTTTATAGTTCTAGGTATATAATACAGGATGAAATAGGCTCACGCTTAATGTATTTAATAATTGTGTTTATTTTTTCAATAATTTTTCTTATTATATTCCCGTCTTTATTGAGGGTAATTCTTGGGTGAGACGGGTTAGGGTTGTCATCATTTCTTTTAGTCGTATTTTTTCAGAACCACCGATCATTAGCTTCTGGGGTTCTCACTGCTTTAAGAAATCGAGTTGGGGATGGGTTGTTAATTGTTGCTATGGGTGTTAGTTTAGAAAAAGGTATTTGGTGAAGGGTTTTTGAATTAAGAGGATCCGTAAGGGTTTTCATTGGTTTAGCCAGAATTACTAAAAGAGCTCAGGTGCCGTTCTGTGCTTGACTTCCGGCTGCTATAGCTGCTCCAACACCTGTAAGTTCTTTAGTTCATTCTTCTACTTTAGTGACGGCTGGGGTGTATCTTTTACTACGTTACAGAATTGTTGAAGAGGTGTCTAGGTTTTTAATGGTAGTAAGTTCAATAACTATAATCTTAGGTGGGGTAAGTGCTCTGTTTGAAGAAGATTTAAAAAAGGTAGTAGCTTTGTCAACATTAAGTCAACTTGGGATAATGGTTTTCGTAATTAGAATAGGCTTTAAGTTGATTTGTTTATTTCATTTGTATATACATGCTTTATTAAAGGCGTCTTTATTTTTAGGGGTTGGCTCTATAATTCACTGTCGACGCGAACAAAAAATTCTTTTTATGAAAGGAGGGGTTATTGATAGCCCTGGTAGAAGGAGAATTATTATAATTTCTTGTGCTGCTTTAAGTGGTGTTCCCTTTTTGTGTGGGTGATTTTCAAAAGATTTAATTCTGGAAGTCTTATTAAGTAATGTTAGTTGACTTTATAGAATAATTTTCTTATTAGGGTCATTAAGAAGAGTAATCTATAGTGGTCGATTGACTTGAATGTGTGTATTTGTTCCTATCGGGTCTTTACCTTTAAGTCAGAGGGCGGATTGTCGGGTTATGTTAATTAGTATAATAATACTACTAATAACGTTACTATTAAGAGGCACTTTCTTTTTTTACTGACTTGGGGTTGAATCCGCCATTGTTTTGATTGAAGTTGACAAAATATCAAGGATTTTTATTATCTTTGGAGGACTCATTTTTGTTCATAATTGAGTATTTCTCCGAAAAGGTCTTGGTGAGGATCACAACTTAACAGATATAAATATGGTAAAAAGCTTAAATTTTTGACAAAGATTTTGAAGGACTATATGATTTTTACCTAAACTTAGATCTGAAGTGGGTATGTTCAGGTTGATAGGAAGAAAGTTGGGAATAAGGTATCTTGAACAAGGTTGGTTTGAGTACTTTGGTGGTAAAGGTGTTTCTGAGTTATGAAGATTAATTCTCAGAACTCATCAACGAGGCCAAAGTGGTGGGTTTAATATAACAATGAATATTATAATTATAATATTTTTTTTGTTAATATTATGTGTTGGGTTAAGAACATTCTAAATACAGTTAAAGAGTTGTTTTGAACCCACGGGGTAGACTAAATAAGTCTGTGGGCTCATAACCTGAAAATATGCTGAAAGCATTCCTGTGAATTAACTATGTTGGGAGGGTAACGAGTAGAATAAAGTGAATTGAACTCAGACATGGATTTATTTCGTGTTTATGTGTGGTTCTGTCAGTAGCTTTTTTTACTTTGTTTGAACGGAAAAGGTTGGCTGCCTTTCAATTGCGTTGTGGACCTGAGAAGGTCGGGTTAATAGGACTTCCACAACCAATTGCAGACGCGTTGAAGTTGAGGATAAAGGAGTGGGTTATTCCTTATCGTTCTAACGTAATGCTTTATTTGTTTGGTCCTTTTGTTAGTTTTTTTATTTCTTATATGATATGATATTTAACACCCCTTGAGGGGCAGGTCGTGGCCTTAAAAATTAGTGTTGTTTGATTTATGTGTTTTTCAAGACTAAATGTTTATGGGATAGTTATAAGAGGATGGTCCTCTAATTCTAAATACAGAATGCTTGGGACAATGCGAGGTGTAGCTCAAGTAATTTCTTATGAGGTGGGAATGGGGTTGTTAATATTTTTTCCTGTTGTTTTGGGGCTTTCTTTTGAATTTTTTGAAATTTTATTGAGGCAGAATTGAGTTTGGATTGGTTTTACTAGGTATGTTGTATTGGTTTCGTGAATTATTTGTATGTTAGCTGAAGTACAACGGCCACCATTTGATTTAGCTGAAGGGGAGAGTGAGCTAGTATCGGGTTATCATGTTGAGTATAGAGGAATAGGATTCGCTTTTCTTTTTTTAGCTGAATATGCTTGTTTATTGATGGTTGGTTTATTAATAATGGGATTATTTTTTGGGGTTTTGGAAGAGTTTTTGGTGGTTGGTTTTGGTGTTTTAGTTGCTTGAGGATCTGTTTGGTTGCGTGCTTGTGTTCCTCGTTGTCGGTATGACCAATTAATGATACTTAGATGAAAAACTCTTTGTCCGCTTGGGTTGGGCGGGGTAATTTTAGCGACTATTATGAAAATTAAAGGAAATTAGGTTAGTAGCATTATTATTTATAATTAGATCTATATATGTTGTTAATGTTCCTTGATGGGGGTTTTCTTGTTTTTTTATTATTGGAGCTTTTTTAGTTATTTTTGGTGTGCCTTTTTCTGTGGTGGAATTAACTGCTGTAAGAATAATTGATGTTTTATCATGGTTGATAATTGTTCTTACTTTGGTTATTTGTAGGTTAGCTATTCTGGCGTCAAAAAAAATTTTTTTTAATGGGTTGTTTGGGGAGGTTTATATTTTTTTGGTACTTTGAGCAAGGTTGGCTTTAATTATGACTTTCAGTTCTCCGAGAATGATTAGATTGTATTGGTGGTTTGAGGCTTCTTTAGTTCCGCTGGTTTTTTTAATTGTAGGGTGGGGTTATCAGCCAGAGCGCTTAACAGCGGTAAAATATATAGTTATTTATACTTTAGCAGGTTCACTACCGTTTTTAGTAGTGATTTTAGTAATGTTTAAATTTGTTGGAAGTTGGGTTTTGTGGGGCGGAATAAAAATGACTAATTGGTGGTGATTTATGTTGGCACCTTTTTTAGTGAAGTTACCTCTCTATGGTGTTCATAGTTGACTACCTAAGGCTCATGTTGAAGCTCCGGTGGCTGGTTCAATGATTCTAGCTGGGTTGACTTTAAAAATAGGAGGCTATGGGTTAATCCGTGTAGTTAGTATGTTTAAGAGAAGTATAGGGCTTGTTGAGTTTTTTTTATGTGTAATGGCTATTTGAGGTGCTCTTATTAGTCCATTATTATGTATTAATCAGTTAGATATAAAAATGTTGGTTGCTTACTCCTCTGTATCACATATGGGTTTGGTTATTTGTGGTATTTTAACACTTTCTTCTTGAGGGTTTAGAGGGGCTGTAATAATAATAGTTGGACATGCTTTTGCTTCTTCTGGGTTGTTTTTTTTGGTGGGGTGTAATTTTTGGGTGGACCGGTTCTCGGAATTTTAAGTCTGTAAAGGGATTTTGAAGGTTGGTGTGATGGAATATTTTTGAGGGTTTGTTCTTTTAGGGGTGTGTATGGGAATGCCTTTTTCAATTAATTTGTGTGGTGAGGTAATGTTGGTTAGGTCCTGTGTTCAATTAGGATTAATATTTTGTTTAGTTATGGTTTTTATGTCAATTTTAACTGCAGCGTATTGTTTTTATTTTTTTGGGTGTTTATTTCATGGTGGGTTGTCTGAGTGTGTTCGTGTAAATGAAAATAGGTTAGTAGATGTGTTTGTGCTCAAAGTTCATGCTTTGTGTGCTTTTTTAAGAGTTTTTTTGTGTGATTTTTTTTTTTTTGATGGTTGTTAAAAATACTACTTTTTTTAATTTTTGTTGGTTTTAAAATTGTTTTTTAATAAAAATATTTTTATTTAATAACTACCATAAAAAAAACTTTTAAAGTCTTTAAATAAAAGTTTATTTTTTTTAATAATTAGTTTAAAATTTTCATAAAAAGAGTTTTAAAGATTTTAAATAAAGGTTTATTTATTTTGATAATTAGTTTAAGGTTCCTATAAAAACATTAAAAGTCTTTTAGATGAAAGTTTATTTATTTTAATAATTAGTTTAAGATTTCTATAAAAAAATTTTAAAATTATTTAAGTAAAGTTTATTTATTTTAATAATTAGTTTAAGATTTTTTAGTTAAATAATTTAGGAGTGAGTGAAAGTTATTCGAAAACGTAACTGATTTTTAAAAATTTTAAATGATAATATTTATGATCTTCCATGTCCTCCAAATTTGACTATTTGATGGAATTTCGGTTCTTTGTTAGGTGTTTTTTTAACATCACAAATTGTTACTGGAATTTTATTAGCTTGCCACTACAACCCATCAAGTGAAGAAGCGTTTTCTTCTGTAGTTCATATTATACGTGACGTCCAATACGGTTGGATTATTCGATTTGTTCATGCAAATGGTGCTTCTTTTTTTTTTATGTTTTTATATGTTCATATTGGCCGAAGTTTATATTTTGGTTCTTACTTAAACCGGGCAGGTTGGAATATTGGGGTGATTTTACTGTTTATAAGCATAGCTATTGCTTTTACTGGTTATGTTTTACCTTGAGGTCAGATGTCTTATTGAGGTGCCACTGTTATTATTAATATATTTTCAGTTATCCCTTTTTTTGGTCAAAGAATTGTAGAGTGAATTATAGGGGGGTATGTTGTTTGTGATGCAACATTAAAGCGTTTTTTTGTTTTTCATTTTTTATTACCTTTAGTTATGATTTTAATAGTTGTTCTTCATTTAGTTTATTTACATGAGAGAGGTGCTAATAATCCTTTAGGGGTATCAACCTGTACTGTTCCTTTTCACCCCTACTATACATGAAAAGATCTTTGAGGTGTAAGAGTTGCTTGATTTTTTTTTAGGGTAGTTTGTTTTTACTTTCCATATTTGTTTATGGATCCCGTTAATCTAACTCCCATAGATTCAATAAAAACTCCTCCTCATATTCAGCCTGAGTGGTATTTTTTATTTGCTTATAGAGTACTTCGTGCTGTTCCTAATAAAGCTGGAGGTATTATTGCTTTGATTATGTCTGTTTTGGTTTTGTTTTTTTTACCTTTTTTACACGTTGGTAATTTTAAAGGATTAAGTTTTTATCCTATTTGTCGATTATTGTTTTGGTGTTTTGTTTGTAATTTTATTTTTTTAACTTGGGTTGGAAGAATGGATGTAGAAGAGCCCTTTATTTTTGCTGGTCAGGTTAGTACTATTATTTATTTTGGTTATTTTATTCTTTTGCCTTTGGTTATATTTGCTGAGGATAGATTTATGTTTGGTTATGGAAATGTTTTTTGTTCGGGTTGGTTTAAATTTTTAGTTTTTTTATTCTTAGTAAAGAAAGATTTAGTAATTATTCGTATTATGAATAAGTACCCACGTCTGTATTTTGTTCGTAACCCGCTTCGTTCTTTTTTTAAAAATCGTTAATATTGCGCCGGTAGAATATGTTTTTTTAGTTCATGGCTCTGAAGAAGCTATAGAGGTTGTTGAGCCCCAGTGCAGGTTAAGCAATATAAAAACTGGAAGGTCTGAATAAGGTTAATTAATTTAATAAATAGGAAGAGGTCTTGGTTTTGAATGCTGGTTTTGTTTTCTTTTTTTGGTTTTTTGTCAGGTGTAATAATTGATCTTAGAACGGTGGGAAGGTCTGTTGATGTGAGGGTTATTGCTAATCAATGAAGATGGTATTATGAGGTGGAGGGGTATCAATTTAGGTCTTCTTTAAGTATCCCTGGGGGGTTTGATTATGACGGCTCTCTTCGTATGGTTAAAGTTACTGAGGAGTTAATTCTTCCTTGTGGTGTTGATATTCAAATTGGCATTAAGTTCTTTAGATAGAATTCATAGTTGATCTGTTCCTGGATTAGGGGTTAGGGTAGATCTTGTGCCTGGGGTAGTTGAAAATATTAATCTTGTATTAGATAAACCTGGTGTTTATTATGGGGACTGTATAGTAATATGTGGGGTGTTAGAGTCTCACATACCTATTGTAGTTAAGGTTTTAAGGTCTAAGGAATTTTTTAATTGGGTAGAAAAAGAATATCGCTACCAACAGGAAGTCTGACGTCGGGTTAGAGGTTGTGCTGCTAGAAATTTTGCTCAGGAGACTCGTTTTTTTTTATTGTCATCTGAATTATTTGATTCAATGGTGGATTATTTCAAGGTGGTTGGTAGAGAGGATAAGTTGTGGATAAATCGACTGGAGCGGGTACGAGAGGAATATAATATTTTATTTAAAAAGTTCATGAAAGAGCGATTTTATAAATATAAAGATTTTCGAGCCTTTATAAGTGATGACCAATCTATGAAGTTAACAAGGTTTAGAAACCTTTTAAGTAGGGTTATACTTAATTGACAAATGGTTTTTATGGGAATATATTTTAATGGAACACCTGCAGAGTATGGTAAGTGTAGAGAAACTCAATGAAAAAAACTTCGATACGACAGGTTAATAGATATATTTAATTTCATTAATAAGATTGTATATGATGAGGAAAAAGATACTTTATCTGAAAAAATAAAAATAAAAATACATAAAAAGCGTAAGACTTTTTCATCCTCTAATAAGAATTCTCGTTCTTTTAAAAAGAATTTCTTATCGTGGTTCGAATGGTTTGAGTGAAATTTTCATTTTGGTGATAAAAAAATCGGTTTTTGTGAACTTATACTATTGATTAAATCAATTCTATTTCCTAAGTCAAATGATAAGGAAAGCGATTTTGATGGTAAAGTAGGTGAGGATGATGAGAGTTGGTAGAATACTATTGTTGGGATTTTTAGGTAGTATGTTTACAATGGGCTTTAGTGGACAGATCGGTATGTCCGAGTCTTTTAGAAATAGCATAGATGGGATTCGCTTCCTATGAGACCACGTTTTAGCCGGATGTGTAGGGGTTGGATTATTTGTATTTTTTATACTAGCAAGAGTATTAATAAGAAAAAATATCAATCTTTATCTTTGATCAGCTAATAAGATTGAGTTTTGATGAACATTAGTTCCAGCTTTTATTTTATTTTTTCTTGCTATTCCTTCTTTACATTTTCTATATCTGAATAATCAGATAGGAGGGGTAATATTAGATGTTAAGGTTATCGGACATCAATGGTATTGAGCCTTTGAAGTTTTAGGTTATGAGTATGATTCTTTTATAATTATAGATAGAGATTTAGAATTTGGAGAGCGACGGTTAATGGAAGTGGACAACCCTTTGGTAATCCCCTTTAAAACACCCCTTCGTTTTTTAGTTACGGGGGCTGATGTAATTCATTCTTGATTTATTCCTAGGTTAGGGTTAAAAGTTGACGGAGTTCCTGGCCGTTCAAATGCTTCTTTTTTAGAGGTAAATGGTCCCGGAACATTTTATGGTGGTTGTGCTGAAATGTGTGGGGTTCATCACAGACACATACCAGGTGTAACGGAAGTTGTTCATCCTATAGATTTAGGTTATTTTTTTTTATAATATTCGTTTGATTATTTAGTGTCGTAGACTCGTTAGTCGAATAGACGTTAAGTTGCAGCCTTAAAGATGCATAATAAATTATTGCACGGGTTTGGTGAGGTTGGTATTAACAATCGTGGTGTTGTGGGCTTTAACCTTAACAGCAGTGCTTCTTCATGCTTGGTGTTCGATTATTTTTCCATGGGTGGTGGATTCAAAATCTCCAATATGGGTTTTTAATCGGGAAAAGTTAAAAGAAACAATATATTTTTACCGTCGTGCTGATTGAAATATCGAAAAGGAGTGGTATTATAGGGATGAGGATACTTGATGATTAGCTTATGAACACTCACTAAAATTTCCTTCTAACGACCCGCGTCAGATTCTTATAAAAGAAGCCAGTATGGCTTGTTTACGGATGATTTGATATTTAGGTATATATATTTCTGATGATTTACTTCGGGTAGAAGTTGGTATATGTCTTGATGAGCTTCAGGTTTTTTACTATACTCAGTATGAGGTTCTTTGTCAAGCGATTTTATGAATAAGTTGTCACGAGGTTGGATGTTTAGAATATGATTGTGGTGTTAAAACTATACGTGAGATTTTCGAGATTAGTTATGTAAAAGGTTACCATTTATTTGAAGATTGTATTCGTTTTAGTTCTTCTGGAGTTAATCGTAATTCTATGATTAAGTTGTTTGAAGAGTGAACTTTAATCCATGAACTTTTGGTTAGGTGTTGTGATGAACTGAGGAAAGAGATGGCTCTGGTTAAATTAAGATATTGAAAAATGTTTAAATGGAAGTTTTGATACTTATGGGAACATTTTAAGGGGGGTAAACGAAAATAAATTTTTTTACTTAATTGTTTAAGATGTTTTTAAATATAATGATGACCTATTAGTTAATAAAATGTTGAAGTTAATACTTTGGGGAGCAAGTTTATAGTATTTGCATAGGTCAATCGACAAAAAACAAAAAAACCGGTATAATATTTTTGGGTTATTTTGTTTTTTATTTAGGGTGTTTTCTGTTATACCCTTCATCACTTTGGATATTTATAAAGGGAAGTCTATTTGGTTAAAAGATAGTAATCAAGATATATATTTATTGGGAAATAATCACTTAGTAAAAACTTCTGCTAGTGTGCGTGCTGGGGCAAAGTTTCCTTTCACTAATGAACGTCGGATATTGCTGCTTGATGGGTTTATATTTAGAATAAAAATAATTAATGATATTATCGATCTTACTCCTAACGGCCAACGTAAGTTAGATTTAAAACATAGGAAAGATGTTATTTATAATTATTTTTTACGGGCTTTTGAAGAGTTAGATGAATATATTTCTTGTAGGCCCAATAATGGGCTACTTTTGGGTGATTTGGATAAAGGGCTGTGGGTGGTTTATTGTTGTTTTTGTGTTGTTTATAAAATTGGAAATGATTATCTGTTCACAGAATCTGATGATTTTTCTGATGATGAATATCGTGCTACTATTATTACTTATTCCTATATTTGACACTATTTTTATCAAAGCTTTTTTAAGCAGGCCCATGATATAAAGTGTGTAAAAAAATAATAATATTCCTTTAGCATTTGTTCTTATTTATTTTTGAGGGAACAGGTTTTTAATATTTAGTTTTAAGGAATAATGAATCTTGAATCAGGAAGACATAATGATGAAGTAAACTCTTGAAGAAATTTATATGTTTTTATAGACCTTAAAAAAATTAAGAGCTTACTATTTGGTGTGGAAAGTAAAAATCATTTTCTGTTATTTGTTTATTTATGATTTTATATACTTTATTTTATAATAAAGTTGAATTTTTTATAATAACTGATTAGTTTTTCTAAATTAATTATTCGTTAGTTATAGGTTTTATAAATACTAAATTAATTTATTTCTGTGAGGGATGTTGTTTTTATTTTATGTCTTTCATATTTAATTTTTGTATAGCTTCTTTAGTCAAAGAAGGTAAAATATTAGAGGTGTATACTTAAAAGTTATTTTTATTAGTAGGTATTTTTATGTTACTTATAGTTCTATATTTAAAATAAAAATTGATATTTTTTCTGTTTTTGGTTATTATTTTTTTATTATTTTTTATTTTGTTTTTAACTTGAGAGATCATTAAGTAAGTAGTTGTTTAGTTAATTATTTTAATAGGTAAAGTTGGTTTAAATTAATTAAAGGATATAAATTTTTTTTTATTTTTAAAAAGTTAGTAAAAATCATTTACAAATTTGTTAATTTTTTTAATAATTTTAAAGGTGGGGAAGTTAGGTCATGTGTTAATGTTGATTTTGTTTTTATTGTTTAGGTGTTATATTAACTTTAATTTGGTTATTAAATAAATTTTATTTACCATTTTTAAGAGATAGTTTTTATTTCTTTAAATTTGAAGGATTATTAAGTAAGATAAAGTGGATAAAAAAGTATTATAAAATTGGTAATTATATTTTATCAATTTAAAATTTTTGTTTGAGTGGTTAGGATTATAAGTAATTATTTGTTTTGTTGAATACCTAATTTTTTATATATTAGTTGAAGGTTATAATAAAGGAAGATTTTGGGTTTTTAAGGGTTTTGATGGGCTGTTGTTTAGGTAGGAGTAGTTCATTTGTTTTTTAGAATAATATGTTTTATTTGTTGTTAAGATTAATTACTTTATTTTTAAAGTTTAAAATTTTAGTTTATTAAACTAATTTTTATTTGAAAAATGCTTTAGTGTATGGTGGTTTAGGAAAGTTGAAAGAAATATTTGAATAAATGTTTTATTTTTTTAATACTATTTTATTAGGAAGTAAGGAAATTTTTAATTTTTTTTAGCTTTTGTTCGAGGAGTCTTTATTTTGGATGTCAGGCTTTACCTGAAGAAGTTAAGAATTATGCTCGAATTATAAAAGAGGAAAAATTTAAGAGAATACTAAAAGAGTCTCTTATAGAGGAAGTGGTAATATCAACTGGTTATTTATTTACAACCAATACCAGGATGAAAGCTGGTGATGGGTTTCCATATGATCATGGTTGTCGTATGTTTCTTTTTGTATGGTTTTTTTATGTGAATGTAACTGTTAGTTTTTTAATTCGAAAACATAGGGGTGTTTTAAAATTTTTATTTTTTTTATATAAGAAATTTGTAAAATTTTGTTATATTGTTTTTTTAAGTCAAGTAGATATTGAAATTGTGAATAGAATGGAATTAAAAAAAGCTGGCCGTCTTAGTTCTATTGAGGGTAAAGGTTCTAAGATTATTTATTTTTTCATTATTTTTCTTAATGTGTGGGTTAGTGTTAATATTTCAATTTGTGTTTGATGTTCAAAGGGGGATTGTTTAGATAGGTTTCTTTTTTTTACAAAAATGATGGAAGATGAAAGTTTCCGTGTTTCTTAATAGTGAGCTTATAAAGTTAGTAGAGTTGGAGGTTTAAGATTGGTTTAAGGATATAGTAATTATTATATAGTATATATCTTTATGGTGCAGGAATAGGTTTAATGATATAAAATTCTAGATTTAATTGTTGGTTTGCTTTGTCCGTGAAGTTTTCATTGGGTGTTAGGCTTTTACCTGGACTTACATAAAGTTGTGCTCGGACTATCAATTTGATTATTAAAGTTCTGGTTTTAAAGTTTGGTAGAAAACCTAACTTTTTTGTATTGAAAACTCGTGCTAGGGCGAAGGCTGGTGATAGGTTCCCAGATGATCATAAGTGTCGTTATCTTTTGTTTGATAGGTTTTGTTTTACAATGAAAATATATGATAATTTGATTGCTGAGACTTGGAAATCTGATAAACTTGTATTAGTGCTGGAAAAGAAGATGATATTTTATTGCTTTAAGCTTTTTTTTGAGTATTTGGATAAAATGATTGTTAAGGGGTTAAAATTACAAAAATTTGGTCGTCAGGACTCTGTCGATGGTTGTGGTGCTAAGAAGGTTATTTCTTTTTCTCAGTTTGTATATGTGTTCTTAGATGAGGTTTTTTTATATCTTATTGAGTGTTCAAAAGATGAGCGCCGTATGAAATTTATATCATTTCAGCGACAGTGATTTTCATTTAATCGAATAATTAATGATGAGGCTTTTAAATTATTAGAATTAGAAAATAAAAACAAACCGAAGAGTTTAGTGGTTAGTAATTTTTTTGGTTTTGTGCTTATTATTTTATTTATTTTATGTATTTTGTTGTTTCATGCGAGGGCGGGATCTTAGGTTTTCTAAATCGGAAAAGTTTTATGTGTTATTAATTGTTGGTTAGTTGAGCAATAAAGATTTTTTATTTTATATATGCATTTTTATTTTGTATTGGTGGTGTATTAAGATTTTTTATTTGTTTTTAGGTATTATAGGTTTATAGATTTGGGAGGGGTAAATAAATGTAGGTTATTAAAAACAGGTTAATTGTTTTTAATAGGTGCGGGAGGTCAATTAAAAAGACGTTAGGGTTAGAAACCTAAAAGGCAGAACTTTTTGTCCGTATTTGAAAGAAAAGAGATTTCCGACGATCTTGGAGAAGTGTATAAAGAGCGAGATAGCTCAATTAAAGAATTATAAGCGGCGGACTACTATCAGAGATGAAGTTGGCCCCAGCTTTCCTATAGATCATGATTGTCGTGTTTTTCTCTTGGTGTGGTCTATATATCATAATGTCGGTTTAAATGTTTTACGTGATCTAAATGGTAAAGATCTTTTTATTTTTTTTTTTCTTAAAAAGTTTGTAAAAATGTCGTATTCAGCAATTCTTCATCAGTTAAATGATAAAATTGTAAATGGTATAGAGTTAATAAGGACGGGTCGTGTTAAATCTATTGGGGCTTATGGTGCTAAATTTATTTCTAATTTTATTTTTTTTTTTGATGGGGTTATGAGTGTTGGTATTTCTATCTATGTTAAGTGTTCCAAAGGGGATAGTCAAGGTAACTATATCGCTATACAAAAATGGGGAGATGAAAAAATTCATCCCCATTTTGCTAGATTAATTTCTGAGCTCATGGAACAGGAAGAATTGGATAATAAGCAAAACTTATTATAGTTTTAATAAAAAAGGTTTTTATTATATTTCATCTGGTTAGTTGAGTAATAAAAATTTTTTTTATTTTATATATGTGTTTTTATTTTGTATTTGGGGGGGTATTAAAATTTCTGTGGGTTTGTGGGTTTTTAGGTATTTCAGGTTTAATTGACCTGAGAGTGGTGGATAGATGTAGGTTTTTGAGGGACCGGGAGTTTTTTGCAGGTCCGGGTAGTCTTAATAAGATGTTGGGTTTAAACCAAATGGCAGAGTTAGTCTGATCGTGATTAATGTGGGAGAAGTGTTCATATCGGAAAAGGGGTTGACGGCTAACTCCTCAAGGTACTGCTGTTTATATAAGTTTGTTTTTATTTTTGTTTTTTTTTTTTTTATTTATGATTTTTAAATTGGGTATACTGAGACGCCCTTCTTATGATCCACCTAAAAAAGACAGAGGTTTTAGTGGTAATGATAAAGATAATTTTTTAGTAGATGGTCACTATTTAATTAAAAGGTCTGTTGTAGAAAAGGCTGGAAGCGATTTTCCTTTTAATGATCCTCGTCGTTTGCTTTTGTTTGAGGGATACTTATTTAGGATAGAAATAATTGATAAGTTGATTAGGTTAACTATTAATGATGTTTATGAATTAGAGGTTAAGTATTTAAAAACTGTTGTTCGTAATAATTATGTTTCTTGTTTCGAGCGTTTAGATAGTATTATTTTAAAGTGTTGTGATCAAAATTTGAATAAAGGTGGAAGTAATGACGGGTTGGATGAAGTTATTGGTTGTTTTCGCGATGTAAGTGAATTGGGGGTCGGTGTTTTTAATAAAGTTTTAAGTGTTAAGGGAAAATCAATTAATGATTCAGTGGTTATTTATTTTGGTATTTGAGTTAGTACATACGAAGGGCTTTGTTTAAAGGTAAATAGGTCTATAGATTAAATATATTATGAATAAAAATTGATAAATAATGAATTGAGAATTATCTATATTAGATATTAGATTTTTATATTTTTTATCTTGGTTTGCTTGGTGTTATTATTTTTAGTATTGAAGATGTTATTTTAGGTTAGAAGATATTTAATAAAGTTTTTTACAGCGGTGCCAAAGGGAGCAAATAAAAATAAGTCTTATCCGGGGTATCGGAGGTTTTTTATTATGTTTGTTTTTTATTTTCCTATTATTTTTTTTGATGTTTTGAGGAAAAGTTTAAATGGAAAAGGTTTTAAGTTAAGGGATGATCCTTTAAAAGTAAAAACTTCAATGAGTATTAAAAGCGGCGTTAATTTTCCTTATAATGATCCTCGCCGTCGTCTTTTGTGTGAAAGGTTTTCTTTTAGTATAAAAATGCTTGATGAAATGATCAGGCTGGCTATTAATCACCCTCATTTATTGGAGCTTTCGCTTTTAAAGAATTTTTTATGTTTCTTCCTATGCTAAGGCTTTTGAGTGTTTAGACGAAGTTATTGTTTCAGAAATAGGTTATCTAAGCAATATTAATGATTTAGATAGTAAAGGTATTGGTGTGATGTTAGTGGTTTCCTGTGTACGTGGTGTAAATAAGTTAGTTTTTAATCAGTTTTTGGTTTTTATTCGTTGTTTAAATGGGGAACGTTATGCAGAGGTGATTGTTTTATTGGATATTTGGTTTCATAAAAATAAGGAATTTATGAGAAAAGGTTTTAAAGGTTAAAAGGAATTTTTACTGATGTAAAGGATTAAAAAAATGTTGCGGAGTTATTAACTATTCTTATTTGTAAATATATGTTTTTTTGGTTAACTATTTTATTATATGGTTTAAGGTGTATTTATCATATTTTGTTTTGTAAAAATAGTTTGATGTAGGGTAATTTAGGTTAATAGTATTAGGTGTATAATTCCCATAAGGGGAAACTCCATAATAAATAATGTATTAACATATGTTATTTTATTTTTGGTGGATGGGGTTAAGAAATTAGTTTTGTTTTTTGTTTGTGGGTCTTTTTAGGTATTATAAGTTATAGATATTAGGGGTAAAGATGTGGGGTATTTCAGAAACAGTGTCATTACTTAATAGGTGCGGGTAGTCAATTTAAGAAGATGTCAGGCTTAGTAACCTATAGTTCAAAAGTTTTTGTCCGCACTATTAAAAAGGAGTTTTTATTACTTCTGGAAAAAAGTAAAAATGAAGAACTTGAATCTTCTAAAAATTATACATTTAATACTCAATTTAGGATTAAGGGCGGAGACAGGTTCCCGCGTGATCACGGTTGTCGAAATCTTCTTTTTATGTGGTTTTTTTATATAAACGTAACTTTTAATATACTGATTGATGAGAGTGAAGGATGTACTAGATTTTTTTGTATAACAAATAAGAAGTTTCTAGAATCTTGTTTTTTAGTTCTTCTTAATATACTGGATTCTGAAATTGAAAAAAGGTTAAAATTAATAAAAGCCGGTAAGTTAGTTTCAATTCAGGGAAGAGGCGCTATTAGTGTTTGTAAGTTCTTACTTCTTATTAATGGTTGGATGGATGAAATCATTTCAGGAATTGTCTTACATTCTAAAGGGTCTCAGCGAGTAAAGCTCATTATTTTACAAGAATGGTGAATAGGGGATGTAAATGGTCGTTATAGTAATGAAGTTAAGAGTTTAGCAATGTTGGAGTACTATACCAAATCTGATGATTAATAATAGTTTTTAGAATTTAATATTTTTTAAGTGAAGTGGTACTGGTTAATGTAATAATGTTGATAGTTTTGTAGGAGGTTGGTATTTGTGGTTATTTTTTGATTGTCGAAGGATGAGTTAATTGTGTTTTTTGTTAGTTTTAGTTTATAGAATACCTATTGTGTTTAGGTGTAGATTATATATTTGAAAAAAATATTTATTTTATAGGTTTTAATTGCCTTTGAAAGGTGAGTATTATGCTGTCGTATATTATTTCATATTTCTATATTATTTATTTATAAAAATTTATTAGATTAGTATGAAGTAGATGGGTGTAAGAAGTAGTATATTCTAATTCTAGTTTTTAATTGTTTAGAAAAAAGGTACCCGACCCGTTAGTTAAGGAACACCGAACTATAGTTTCGAGATTGCAAGGATAAGTAAGCTGTTGCACGGGTTTAATGTATTCAAAAAATATGATAAGTTTGGAGATTATTGGTGTTTTTGTTGGGTTATATATTATTTTTTTATTATTGTTTATTGTGGTTATTTTATTTTATCGTAATAGAGTAGGTTTTAAAGTTGAGGAAATCAAGAAAAGTCAAATTCCCGAAGGTGTCCCTCCTTTTTGATGGGAGCATGAGTTTTATTTATTTATTAGTGAAAAAAGTTCTCTTTATTTTTATATGCTTTATGTTCATATTTACCATATTTATTTAGAGGGGGTTAAAGATCTTGATCTGAACTGTAATCGAAAAGAAGATTGTCGGAGTTATAAAGATGTGCTATTAGGTGTTGATAAGCTTTTTCACACTTATTGAAATCATTTTAAGGGGTGTAATAATCATTATTATAGAACTTTTTATCTTTATAAATTTATATTTGAGGTGGGTAAGATTGTTCGATATTATTTATTAGTTTCTAAATATAATTACCGTCACCATAAGACGGGTAATGATCAGACTAAATTATTATTTAAGAGTTGGGCTTTGTTTTATAGTATTATTTTATATCAACTGCGGCATGGTCCTTTTACATGGAAGTAGAAATTTAATAGGTTTTATTTAGTTAGTTGAGAGGTTGTTAATTTGTATCTATTAATTATTTTGTTTTTGTTGATGTGTGTTTATTAAATTTTATTTTGGCTTATTAAAAAAATACTTTGTCTGGGTAAATGTTAATATAAGGTTTTTGAATTGAAATTAAAGTTTTGATTGTGATTATTCTGTAGAATATTTGTAAAGGTGCCGCAAGGAGCAAATAAGAATGGAGGTTATCCCGGATATTGAGAATTGTTTAAAGTGTTTGTTTTTTTATTTCCGATTATTTTTTCTGATATTTTGAAGAAGCGCTTAAGTGGGGGAGGGTTTGAGTTAAGTGATGATCCTTTATTAATTAAAACCCCGGTTAGATTAAAAGGCGGAGACAGCTTTCCATATAATAATCCTCGCCGTCTTATTTTGTGTGGTAGATATAATTCTAGGATAAAGGTTATTAATAAGTTGATTAGTTTGGCTGTAAACCATCCTCATAAGATGCAGATTTTTCTTTTAAAAAGTTTTGTTAGATTTTGTTATATTAAAGGGTTTGAGCGTTTGGATCGCGTTATTCTTTTGGAGATGATGAATAATGGGTTTAAAAAAAAAGTAAAGATTGATAATAGTGATGTGGGAGCGGTAGTTTCTTGTATTTGTGTTGTGGAAAAGCTTATTGCTGGTCATTTTGAGATTTGTGATAAACTTTTGAAGGCGGAACGTCGTCAAAAATTATGTAATTTATATGTTTATCATTATTTAAAAACATATGAATTTCTTTCTTGGGCTAAGGGGCTGTAAAGTATTAATTTGGTTAAAAGTTGTTAATTTTTCAGTACTGAGTTGTTAAATATTGTGTTTTTAATTAAGGGGGTATAGGTTATAAAGTTGATTTATCAGTAAACTTTATTTTATTCTATATATAGTTAGATAATAATTTTTTTTTATATACGGATTAAAGGTGCCGCAAGGAGCAAGAGAGATGAGAGTCGTTTTTTTTGTGTTTATTATTATCTTAGCTTATATATTAGTGTTTGTTTGACTGTACTGGTTTAATTCTGGTGTGATGTTTCCAGTAGAGGTTTTAAAGGTTAAGAAAGCAGGTAAGCGGCGTAAGAGTAATTAATGGGTTTATTGGTTTTTTATGTGTTAGAATAAGAATAGTTTCACACCCACTTTTAAAAGGGGGAATATTACTGTTAATGTCTATGTGTGTTGGTGTTGGTGTTGGGAAATTTGTATCTGTATGATTAGGGTTAGCTTTGGTTTTAGTTTACGCTGGTGGTGTGTTAGTATTGTTTTGTTATGTGTGTTGTTTGGCCCCAGGATTTTTTTTTCCTTTAATCAGAATAAAATGATTTTTCGGATTATTGGTTTGATGGGTGATGTTTATAGATAGGTTAACAACAACAGAATGTTGGCAGGTTTTTTCTGTAAAAGAACCATGAAAGGAGTGTCTTTATCCCGATCATTGTGGTATAGTGCCTTTATTAGGGTGTGTTTTGTGTTTAGTGCTATTAGGGGTTAGTAAGATAAGTCAGATTGATAAAGGTCCCCTTCGTTTGTTTCGTTTAGAGCAGAGATTAAACGAAATGAGTTTTGATGTAGCGAGGGTAGCTTAATCAAAGCTTTTGGCTTTTAACCAGGATGATGGTAATACACTTTACCTCCTTGCAGAAAATATAAATGATTCTTTTTGTTTGTTTCGTTTAGAGCGGAGATTAAATGAAATAAGTTTAATTGTAGTGAGGGTAGCTTAATCAAAGCTTTTGGCTTTTAACCAGGATGATGGTAATACACTTTACTTCCTTGCAGAATATAATTGGCTCTTAGTGTTTTCTAATAGATAAACATGTAAGTTTTAGTGTAGCGAGGGTAGCTTAATCAAAGCTTTTGGCTTTTAACTAGAATGATGGTAATACACTTTACTTCCTTGCAGAATATAATCGGTCTTAGTGTTTTTGAAGAGGTAGACATATAAGTTTGATTGTAGCGAGGGTAGCTTAGTCAAAGCTTTTGGCTTTTAACTAGAATAATGGTAATACACTTTACTTCCTTGCAGAAAATAATTGGTTCTTAGTGATTTTGAAGAGATATATATATATATAAGTTTTAGTGTAGCGAGGGTAGCTTAATCAAAGCTTTTGGCTTTTAACCAGGATGATGGTAATACACTTTACCTCCTTGCACAATATTAATGGTCCTTAGTGTTTTTGAAGAGATAGATATATGGATTTCTAATGGTATTTTTTCAGGGACCTATATTCCGTTAATTATTAGAGTTTTTGGTTTATTTTTTTTTTTATCTGGATTTTCAAGGTTATGGAAGACGCATTTGACAGTTGGAATAGAGATACTAATTTCAATTTATGCAGGTTCTTATCGTGGTAAATTAGAAGTTTTTGTTCATTTTATCGTATCAGTAGGTTGTGTTATCTTTTTTTTAGGGATAGCTGGAATAGTTCCGGGTGTGGGAAGATGGTTAGAACAACTAGTTTTTCCGGTTTTTTTAGCTTTTACTTTTTGAGGGGGTTTAATAATCTTTGGGGTTTTTGGTGGGTTGTCATATTTTTGTAGAAAGTTTATCCCAACTTTAAATATTTATTTATTGAAACTTTTTATTATTTGTGTAGAGTTGGTTAGAGTTTTATCTCGTCCGTTAGTAATGAGGGCTCGATTATTAATTAATATAATTTTAGGGACAATAGTTGTTTATATGATGGGCTCCTTATTTGTTCATCACGGAGGAGTTGCTATGTTAATTGCAATGAGTAGTTTTTTGTTGTATGAAATTGGGGTTTGTTTTTTTCAAAGTTATATTTTTAGAATGCTTTTATCAATATATATAGAAGAAGTAGAGTGGGTGAAGTAAATTCATTCTAGATAAATAGTTTACTAAGAATATACGCCTTGGGAGTGTAGGGTCTACTTTTATAAGTAGTTTGTCTGGAAAATTGGTGCTGATCCAATAAATTGGGCTGAGTTGATGTCTTAGATTAAGGGGATTTTTATATCCCTCAGTGCCTAAAAAAACTAATTTAAATAACTATTTAGTTAGTATTAAGTTTTATTATTTTTTTAATTAGTATATTAGGTAGTGTTATTATTTTATTCAAGATTGATGGAAAGTGGACAATTTAGAGATAAGGTTAGTTGGTATGTCTATTCACCGGGAAGTACTGATGTATGTGTGCCTTCCAAGTACGAGGCCTGAGTAATTACTCAGCCTGGTGAAAATTTGCCGAATAAGTATTGCATTTGTACATCGGGTTTTCAACTTGAGAGACTTTTAAAATAAAAGATTCGGTAATTTTTGGAGGTAGTATAAGTAGTATTTCTGTCTTACACACAGGTGGTGTCGCGATAGCCGGCTCTCTAAAATGAAATTAAACTTTATAAAGAATTAGATTGATGGTAGTAACCAAATTTATATAGTACTAACGAACAGTAATGATATATTATTTAACCGAGAGGGGATTTTAATAAATGGTAATAGTATATAAAATGTAGTACCTTTTGCATAAGGGTCTAACAAGAAAAAAGCATGTTATTATATGTTACCCCGAAGTCGGAAGAGCTACCAAAATAACCAGCTGATTTATAGGCTACAGAGGTCATAGTAGTATTATGTCTTAAGATTTCTTGGTAGAGGTGAAATGCCTTTCGAATTCGACGATATCTGGTTGGCTCAGAAATAAATTAAGTTTAGGGTTGATGGGATTCAATACTTAATATTCTCTGTAGAGCAGTGAATAGGAAGAACGACGTAAAGGACAAATAATTATGCTGAAGTTTATGTAGGTCAAAAGCGGTTATTCTATTAAGAACGGATTGGAAGCGCAATTTTAGTTAATAAAAAAAATTTGTTTAGGATTGGTCTTAGGGTTTATGAGCCGGAGTAGCTGAACAATAATGCTATTTTCATAATGTTTGGATTAGTAGCTGTAATTATATTTATTAATGGAGAAAAATAATTTTATATATGAAAAACTAAACTAAGGAACTCGGCAAAATCTTCCTCCGACTGTTTATCAAAAACATAGCGTCTAGAATGGGATTAGAGGTGTTGTCTGCCCAGTGGAAACCCTAAACGGCGGCCTTAGCGTGATGGTCTTAAGGTAGCATGTAAGTTCCTGAGTAATTTTCTGGTGGTATGAATGGGAGCACGAGGGGAAAACTGTCTCGGTTTAGTTATAGTGAATTTACCTTGGAGGTGAAAAGGCCTTCATAGAATAAATAGACGATAAGACCCCATGAAATTTTAATCTTTGTTATAAGTTGGAAAATCATTGACGAATTTGTTTGGATTTTGGTTGGGGCAACTCGGGAGTATTACAAACCTCCTGGAATGTTTATAAACTTTCAAGTGTTGACCCTCCTTCATGCGTGGTTATCGGAAAAAATTACTCTGGGGATAACAGCGTTATCTTCCCGGAGAGGGCGTATCGGTGGGAAGGATTACGACCTCGATGTTGAATGTGGCTATCCTTAGGGCTTGTAAGTGGCATAAAGGGTTCGGACTGTTCGTCCATAAAAAGCCAACCTGATTTGAGTTAAGAACGGCGTGAGCTAGTTCGGTTTCTATCTTTTATTACATTGATTTTGTCAGTTTTTGTACGAAAGGACTTAAAAGGCATACATCGTTGGTGTGGTGTGAATGCGCTGTAATAGGAAAGGGTTATAAATAATTTTCTTCGTTTAAAATTTATTTGGTACGATAGTCAAACGTTGATATCCGTTTTGCATGCGGAAGGTGAAATACTTATTTTCTCGCGCCAATTTTCTTAAATTAGGGTGAATTAAAGTTGAATTGGCAAAATTTGCCTTGTAATAATCTTATGATGGTTGCTCTTGTAAAGCGAAGGAGGTAGATAATAATCTTACCACAAGGTTTAATTGACAGGGAAGTATAATATTTGTATGTCGGTATGTGGCTCCGAAGGAGTTGAGTCAAGCCCCTGTTTTTTTGGTAAAGTTTATTAGGGTTTTATAAAAAGGTTGTTGGAATATGGTGAAGTATTGTACAGTACTTAGGTTTTTGGTTCCTAAAGAGCGTTTTGAATCGCCACCATAATAAGTATTTTTTATTAGATGGAAATTAGTAATATTGTTCGTTTAAGAATTATTACTAGGGTTGTTATATCAATGACGTTTTGTTGAGAATGAATAGGTGTGGGGATAGTAGCTTGTTTGCTTTATTTTTTAAGGATGGTTTTAGGGTATCAAGGTGGAACTCAATTTCGTGAAAAAAGAAGACCTTATGAATGTGGGTTTGAGCCTATTGGCAGAGCCCGATCTTCTTTTTCGCTGCGTTTTTTCCTCATGGCTATAGTGTTTATAATTTTTGATGTTGAGATTGTTTTATTACTTCCTTTATTAGGTGGGATGATAGCAAGGGTTGTTGGGGTAGAGGTTTATGTTGAAGTATTGTTTTTTTTAAGTTTTCTTCTTTTTGGTTTATGGTTTGAATGAAGGGAAGGGTGTTTAGAATGGCTTTAAGGGAAGTGGCATGGGGTCTAATTATGTTTTTAGGTGGGCTTATTTCTTTATTAGGAAATAAACATATCTTATCAGCGATGGTAAGTATTGAAGTTTTGTTTTTAGCTATTATTTGTGTAGGGGGCATAACCATTGGAATACAAGACATAACACTAGTTTTAGTTATACTAGTTTTAAGTGTTTGTGAAGCAGCACTAATGTTAAGAGTACTAGTGCGCATGGTTCGGTCATTCGGGAATGATTTCATTTTAAGATTAGGGGCTTTAAAATGTTAAGAGTAAAGATTGGTGTGGGACCTTAAGTTAAGTAGACTGTTAGCCTTCAAAGTTGAAAGAGCGAATGAATTTTTGCAGGTTTCGAGTTTAAAAAAAAAATTTTGGTTTTTTATTTTGACTCTTCTGTTAAGTAGTCCCCGCCTTGAAAGTGGGGTTAGGGCAAAGACATGTCCAGGAGTTTGTAGGAAGAGAAGTTTTTTTTCAGTAAAAAAAAACTATAAAAATCGTCAACAGGAAGTGAACTCAAGCCCTTGACCTATCCTTACTGGGTTCGGCGTTTTTTCTGTCGGTGAAAGAATTATTGGTTTTTTCCATGGGTGGAATAGGTCATTTTATTGTTTAACAACTATTATTGCTTTAAGAATAGCGGTAAGTATATGATGGCGAGATGTAGTCCGTGAAGGAACATTTTTAGGTGAGCACACACAAGTAGAACGGAAAGCGTTTTGAGTTGGGTTTATTCTTTTTGTCTGTACTGAAGTGATGTTTTTTGTTTCTCTTTTTTGGGCTTTTTTTCACAGGGCATTAGCACCCGCAGTGGAGCTAGGGTGTGTCTATCCTCCGGTTGGTATTTTACCGGTGCCTATCATTGGGTCTCCTTTAGTAATGACCGGATTGTTGGTAGGTTCGGGGGTGCTGGCTAATTGGTCTCTTCATGCTGTGAAAGGGGATGAAGACAACGCTTGTGAGGTTATATTGCTTGCTTTAATAATAAGAGTTTTTTTTAGATATTATCAAGCTATAGAATATTATGAAGCTTCATTCACTATTCGAGATAGTGTATACGGTTCAGTGTTTTTTTTAATTACAGGCTTCCATGGTATTCATGTTACTGGTGGAACTATTTTTTTAATTGTTCAAGTTTTTCGTATATTTAAAGGGCATTTTTCTACAGGTCACCATCTTGGTTTAGATATGGCTGTTTTATATTGACATTTTGTAGATGTGATTTGGATTTTAGTTATTGTGTTTGTATATGGTTGGGGGGGTTTATAAAAAAGTTTGAAATAGGTAAAAACAAGAAAAAGAGTTGTTAATTTGATTTAAAGATGTGTTTTAAAAAATAAAAATTTAGTTTATTTTATACTGACTTTATGGATTGCTAGTATATATTTAGTATAGCGGGCTCATGCCCTGAAGGATGGGGTAATAGTTCTTAGCCTTGGGCTTTCAATGTTTCCCGGCAATCTAAAATTTATAATCGGGGTAGTTCTATATTAGAATAGTAGTCTGATTAAACTGAAGGTGCCTGATTTTCAGGCTCCCGGTTAATTTATAATTGTTTTATATGTTTTGATTAAGTTGTTAATTTGATTTAAAGATGTGTTTTAAAAAATAAAAATTTAGTTTATTTTATACTGACTTTATGGATTGCTAGTATATATTTAGTATAGCGGGCTCATGCCCTGAAGGATGGGGTAATAGTTCTTAGCCTTGGGCTTTCAATGTTTCCCGGCAATCTAAAATTTTACAGCCGGGGTAGTTCTAATTTAGAATAACAGCCTGTCTAGTTGAAGGTGCCAGATTTTCAGGCTCCCGGCTAATTTTATAATTTGTTTTATATGTTTTGGCTGGGGTGGCAGATTAATGCATTAGATTTAAGCTCTAAAGATGAGGGTTTTCCTCCCCTGGCTGAAGCTGTTAAACTATTTTATTAAAATTGGAATTATATTTGAATTGGCTGAGATGGCAGTAAGTGCGGTAGGTTGTAGCCCTAATAACACGATAAATATCGTTCTTGGTATTTTTATTTATATTGATCTAGGAGCTTGTATTTAAGCGTCTGATTGTTGCTCAGAATAAGGTTGTTAGTTGACCCTAGATCTATGAAAGTATGGTATTTGGTACTGGTACTAGTTCGGCTAACTCTTTAACTAAGACATGGTAGTAGGTGCGTAGAAGCAGGAACGCATTACGGCTAGATAGATCTCTTAATGGGGTAAGGAGATTCGTGGGTATCAATAAAGTGAAGACGCCCTCAATAACCGCTAACTCCAGTCATGAGAATTGCGTATTGAAAATAGATGTTCGGAAGAACGAGGCAATTATGGAGGAAGGAGGGGCGGCTAATGTAATGCCAGCAGCCGCGGTTAAATTACTGGATAATCCCCCAGTTTGATAAAGGTGGCTTAAAAGATGGATAGCGAGTAGGTAATGGAAGTATGGGAAAACTTGGTATGGGGTGTCCAATCTTAAATATCGGCAGGATCCTATCGAGCGCGTGAACCAATGTAACCGGGGCAGAGGACCGGGATTAGATACCCCGTTACTCCTGGTGTTAAGTATAGCGAATTCAGAATTACAATGTCTAATTGCTTGCCTGGCAACTACGTCTCAAGAGGTAAAAGTCGAAGTACTTGGCGGTCTAGTGATGAACCAGCCCGTGAGACTTGACGGTTAATCCGATGATCCGCGCAAATTCTACTCTTTCTTGAATTCTCAGTTGGTGTATGGCCGTCGAGTGCTTCTTTGAGGGAGTTGCAAGATCCATATAGTTTTTTTTCTGCAGGTTCGTGCGGAAACTGTTTATCTACAGGCTTGTAGTGGACGAGTGGAACAAGTCAGGTCGTCATACCGCTCACGAAGGAGGCTTAGTTGAGTCACATTGATTAAATCAAGCGGAACCGAGGAAGGAAGTAGCCCGGGGAAGAAGTAATGGGTAGTAATAAGAGAATAATTCGCTCTTATGAATCGTTGAACTCCTAGGTGTACAAATCGCCCGTCGCCCCCAGAGCCTGAGAATTCCGGGGTAAGTCGTAACATAGTAGGAATACGGGAACGTGTCTCCTCACTATAATTAGTGGAATTGGATTAAATTAATAAAGCATTTCAATGATGTTTTATGATTTTGCTTATTATTTTATAATATTTACCTTATTTCTCACCTGGTAGTGAAGTGTTATTGGAGCGGAACCCTAAACTTGAGGCTGTATTTTCGAGGGGTGTTAAATAGGTAAAATATTACCACTGCTTAATGATTGATAAAAAATTCACACCAGAAAAAGTGGAATGATGGGTGTATCCGTTGTTTTTATTGCTATTAACAGTAGTGAGAAGGGTGTTAAGCGTGCGAAGATGGTTTATTGCTTTTTTAATAATGGATTTTGTTACGATTATATTTTTGTTGTTAATTAGGGTTAGAGATAAAAAATGTGGGCTGGGGACAATTTCGTTTGTTACCCACCAATCTATTGCATCAGCTTTTCTTTATTTAAGATTTTTTCTTTCTTGTTGAAGAATTTTTTACTTAGAGCTCGTAAATTTATTTACTATTGTTGGGTTGTTTTGAAAAATAGGACTTCCGCCTTTTCATGGTTGGTATTCTAGTATTTTTATAGAGGTTACATGATTCAACGCCTTTTTATTATCAAGTTTTTTAAAAGTACCCCCAAGTATTTTAGCTAGGGTGGTTATTTCTTATAGGGATTGAAAAAGTTTATGGTGGATGATAAGTGTGTTTGCTATATTATATAGAAGATTAATTCTTGTTGGTCAAATAAGGGCCCGTGGTTTTTTTGCATACTCCTCCATAGGAAGAACGTGTTGAATAATTCTTGGTGCCGCTATTTCTAAAGAGATTTTTTTTTTTTATTTTTTTACTTATTCTGTAATAGTTATAATAATAATAATGATTTGTAAAAAGTGAGATATTAAAAATATCTCTGGTTTTATAAATATTTCTAAGAAAGATGGGTGGGTATTTGCCTGTAGGTCATTTTCTGTAGCTGGAATTCCACCATTTGCTGGGTTTATGCCAAAATTGTTGATTTGTTTTAGTGCTATTTTGAGAGGTAGGGCGGTTTTATTGCTGGTTGTAATTGGGTATATTATTGCCTCTGTTATTAGTGTTGCTGGGTATATAGATATTAGAAATTCTTCTATTTGTGCTCGTATTTTTAGGTTTACTTGTCCTATCCCCAAAGAAAAAAATAAAATCTATCTCAGGTCATTAATTTCTTTTATTTTCTTTTTTTTTCATTTGGTTGTCGGGGTGGTTACAATAGGTGTTAATATTAGACATTTTTATTTGTAATATTTTATTTGAGAAAGGCTTTTAGCGCGGATGGGCTTCTAACTCGACCGAGGGTGATTATTTATCCCTTTCTTTTTAAAAGTGATATTATGGTAATTATGTTAAGGTTTGGAGAAAATATAGTAAGTAAATATAAAATTACTTATTTATAAGATTTTTTCTTATATAAACAGAAACATCCTAATATTAAGTAAGTCAAGTTTTTCATTTTTTATTAAAATAGTCTTCTACAATGGTTTTTATTTAAAAGTTGGTTTTAGGTGTTTTTACTGTTATTAATGACTACTGGAGGTATAAACTTAATTCTTAATTAGAAATATTTTTAAAGGCATGTAAAAGGTTTTGTAAAGGAAGATTCAGAGTATTAAGATTTTAGTAGGTTTAATGAAGATTTATTTGGTGTGGAAGTGTGCTTTGGTCTTTGAAAAACTGTCAATTCGGGATTTTGAAAAGGAAAATCAATTTTATTTTAAAGTGTTGTTTCTGAGATTCTTTCTTATGTTATAAACTTGAGTCCTAAGTGTTTATATATTAAACGTCAGACTTTAGAATCTGAAGAAGCTTGATTAGGTGGGACTTTAATGGCTATATTAATTGTTCAATTAGAAGAAAAAAACCATAAAAATAATGAACAGTTATCGTCAAAATTACCAGATAGATTTTCTGATTGATTTACACTTCAGAGTTGGTTTTCGGTGTTTTTTGTTGTTTTAGTAATAAGGGTATTCATTTATTTCATGGTTATAATATTTTTGGCGCGGAAGAATTATAAATTGGGTTTTTGAGATTCTCTTTTGGTGGGTTTATTAAGCGTGGTGGCGCCTTTATTATTAGTGTTTTTTCTTTTTCTTGGCTATCCTTTAAATTTTTATAATTTCAAGGGAACTTCTGGTACGGGGGGACTTGTTAATAACAGGACTATTAATAATGTTCCAGATGAGTTTAAGAATTGTAGGGATGAGTATTATTCTCTTTTATCTAAGGTAGGAGGCCCAGCAGATAAAAAAGAGATTGCAAATAAAAATTCTCTTCCTAAAGAAGTGAAACCTATCAACTTCGAGGAAGAGTTTAGGGTTTCTAAAGATTCTGGTAAGTTACTTAAATCTGTTTATCATGACTCTGGTTGAAAGAGTGTTCCTGCTGGGTATAAGGAGTTATTTAATTGGTTTGAGTGTTCTAAAAAAAATTCATTAAATAAATTTGGTTACGAGAGATGTGATAAAGAGTGGTCAGAGTTGTTTAAGTTTTTGGTGTGCGAAGACCTTCGTTCAAAGGGTTGACCCAGGCGTGACAATTGTAAAACTTATGTGTGGGAGAATGTGCCAGAAGGGGGGTATAAGGAATTGTTAGAGTGGTATGAGTGTGTTCGAAGTAGGTGTTCTAGGCACTCTGGTGGTGAGGTGAGAAAGTGTTCTAAAGAGTGGGTTTCATTATTGGCTTATATTTTATCTAGTAATGTAAACTCAAGAAGTTCTCACACTTCGTTTTGGGAGTACGAAGTTGATGATATAGAATGAAATGATTATTGAAATAGATATGGGGATTGGAGAAGTGGTAATAAAGGTAATTCTGGATTTAAAAAAGTAGCTTCCTCAACTGAAGAAGTTCCAGTAAGTAGAGCTTCTGCTGGTGAAGGGTTTATGGCTATAGTTTCTAGTGAAGAAGTTCCCGTACATAAAGTATCGGCTGGTGAAGGCTTAAATAAGTGAAGTATTCAGTGTCTAACTTTCAGTACATAGAACATCTGCTGCCGAGGGCTTAGGACCTGAAATTAACACGAAGGACTTCCCGTAAGATCACTTTCAGCAAGAGTGTCCCTTCAAAGCGCTGTGTCTAGTGTACTATTAACGTAAGCCACCCGTAGCAAATTTTTTCCGACGCACTCGGCTATAACAGTCTGCAGTCTACAGCGAGAACCCCTCCTGGCAGGATTCTATAGTCCGGTCGATGATTCTAAGAGACGGTCGACTTCCCTTAGAATCAAGACGTCCTCGATGCTCCGACCATGCACGTGATAGTAGTCTGTTTTAGAAACGGAGTGCTCGGCACTTAACAGTTATTATCTGAGCCTCCAGCACGAGACTGGGTAGTGCGTAACGCGTATTCATAGGCAGCTGACGAAGAAACTATTATTCCATCAGAAGAAAGGACTGATGAAAGCGGTACCTTAACCCCGACAAGTGGTGTTATGGAAGAGGTAGTTTTAGAAGGGGGAGCAGATGATGAGGTTCTTATTATGGAGGACACAATTAAAGGTGGGGCCTCTTTAAAAGCGGATGAACAACACTTTGTGGAAGGTTTGGAAAAAGAAATTATCATTAATGAACCTTTTTTAAAAAAAGTTTCTGTTGAAGGTGATTCTGTAGAAAGAGTTTTCAAGGAGGGTACATTTTCAGGAGAAGAAGGTGTCTATATTACTTCTAAGACTGAGATATCACCTAAGAGTAAAAGTGATTTAGAATGATGGCCAAGAAAAACTGATAACTGCTCTGTGTCAGTTGATAGTAACTCAGACATTCAGGCTGCTGTTGAAGTAAGTCTTTCAGATTTAATTAAAGAGCAGCATCGCTCTTTTTTTCATAGGAACACTCTTGATGAAGTAGAAGTGTCTTTAGTTCCTAGTTCAGAGCAGGTTATTTCTAGTTCTTTAAAAGACCAAGATTCGTCTGAATTATCGCTTGGTCCTTATCTTATTGAAGGTAGGGTTTCTGGAAAAGATGAAATTGGTGATATTCCCTCTCCTGTAAGGAAGGATTATCACGGTTTACATAGTTTTTCAGATAGAAGAGATGAGGAAGTTCAGGAGAAACCTTCCCTTTTAGATGTACCTTTAGTTGGTGGTATTTTGTTTGAGCCTGCTAATATCGGTGAAGGCTCTGCTGTTAAAGGGGCAAGTTTTTCCGAGGAAATTAGTTCTGCAAAAGATTTAATTCCTACTGATTTGGTTCATAGTTTTTATCCCCTTCCGGCAGAGGTGAATAAAGACGACCCACGTCGTGTCCTTTTAAAAGATGCATTTAATTTTACTATTGAGAAGTATAATAGTATTTTGAATAGTTCTCTTGGTGTGAGTGATGTAATTAATAGGACTTTGATAGAGCATAAGATTACTCATAAGTATTTTTATAATGAGATTTTGGCGAGGTTGGATGTCCAGATTGCGGCCGAAGGTAAAGATTTTGACTCTTCTAATGAATACGTGGGTAGGGTTGCTTTAGTAGATTCGTTTTTAGAAGTAAGAAAAAATAACGGCCGTGAGATTTTTGGTGATACTTTATCTATAGTAAAAAGTAAGAAGTTACGTGCGGAGCTTAATCAAAGGTTTAAAAGAGTGAAATCATGCTTTTAAAGATTTTTCTTGTCGTAGTTCTAAGATTATGACCCTGGTGGATGGGATAAACAAGGGCTTAAATGATTCTGATAAAAATTTTACTGTGGCTATGTGAGAGGAATATGCAGACGTGCGAGGTGAGGTTTGACCTTCTGCGTTGCTTAATTCATTAAGAGATGAGGTTAAGTGGGATCCTCGTTTTTTAGCTTTAGAAGGATGGCGTAATAAAATTGAGAAGCATACTGAATTAATTTTGGAAAATCATACAGGTACTAGACCACGGTTTCGATCTCGTCTTATTGATTACCAAACGAGTATAAATTATTATTTCGGTCATATTTTAGAGGAACTAGATTCTTATATTAAATCTAATAAATCTAGTTGTGGGAATGATGATGTTGGTGTTCTTTTAATTAAAGAATTTATTAGTGGTAGTTTTAAAGGGCTTCAGCTTCATGTTGATGATGTTATTGGCAAAGGAGAGTTACCGAAAGCTACTCAGCTTAAGGTTAAAGAAAGCATAAAAGAATTTAGGAATTCTTTTGATGAGGTCCTTGGCCAAACAAAAAATTTGGCGGATGAAGTCAATAAGGTTAAGAAGGATGGGCACTTAATAGCAAACCCCCCTTCTAAGGACAACTTTGAACCAGAACTTGTAGAAAGGATGGTAAAAAGTATTGAGGTCCATGGTGTAGGAACCTTTCATGTTAGTGGACAAATGGTAGGATTGGATCCTCGTTTATTGTTGTTGAACGATAGTCGTCGATATTCTAAGGATATGTGTGATTATTTATTAAATAATGTCTTAGGTTCTCGAGGTTATAAAGGCCATAAAGTTGTTGAGAATCTTGAAAAAAAATTAATTTCTCGCCACGACGAGGTAGTGAAGTGGGTTACCAACCACCTTTACAATACTTATTATGATCCTAAGGTTTCTAATTCTGATGAAAGTGTGGTTAAGATTAACAGTTTACTTGAAGAGTGTAATGTTTATGGTGCTGATGCTATTAAGAGTTTGATCGGAAAAACATCAGGTAAGCGGCGTAGGGAACTTCGAGACTTGCTTAAAGAGTGAAAGAATTTTAACGAAGTCTTTGCTAATCGTGGCTCATTTCTTGTATCTGATACTAATGTTCTTAAATGTCATGTTTTAAGGCCGTTAATGAAAAGGCTGTCCTCAGAAGAGTTGAAAGAACTATCAATTGAATTAGCCAAAGAAGCATACCCTTCTTCGTTTGGTTTAGATAGTCCTATTGATTCTGGTTTAATTGAAAAGGATCCTCGTCATGTTTTACTTATGGATAATTTATCTTTTATTGTTAAATCATGTGATGATTTTTTGGTTAAATCTTCAAATACTGGTGTTGGTGTTCGGAAGTATCCTGTTTTAAAGTTTAAGGAGTTTGTGGTTAATACTTTAGACAGTAGTGTCACAACTCTTGATAAACATATTTCTTCTACTATTTCCTTACCTAAGTGTGAGGGTGATGATAATGGTGTTGTTATGGTTCGTAATTTAGTGGGTGATTTAAATACTAAAGGGGGTAAGATTATAGCTGAGGCTTTAGGAAGTGTGAAGAGGAAAAAGCATCGTATTAAGTTTAAGGGAGATTTGCAGGCTTGAAATGATGCGTGTGCTGTGTTCATGGAGCGTGCTGATAGGTTGGTTGAGGATGTTAATAACTTAAAAAGTAGTACAGTTATAAGGAAAGATGGGGAATAATAAATTTTGTTTAATGTTTGTTTTGAATTTGAGATTAATCTTTGTTTTATAGTGGTAGTGTTAATTTATTATTTAAATTGTCATGGTGTGGTATATTCTTACGGGTTTTAATGGGTAATTTTTATGGGTTCTGAATAAGTAAGTTTGGTATTTTATTAGGTGGAATTTGGTTGGGAAATAGTTGAGAGTAAAAATTTTTTGTGAATCCTATATGTATTGGGACTGGTTTAAGACCGGGGTAGGGGATACTTACGCCCTCATGAAAATTAAATGAACGGAACTCATCTGTAGGAACCCCTATGTGTGTGGGTTTTGTTTTTTTTTTATTTTTTTGTTAAAATTGATTTTTCTTTGTTGGGTTTATAGAGGTAGGACAAAATTCAACACTGATGATAAGAATAAGTGTTTGGGTCGGTTGGCTTTAGGTAATTCACCTTTTTTATTAATGAAAGGTGATGGTTCTAAGAATTCGAGTGTAGGGATGGAGCTTTATGTGTTGCACTTTAATGTTGTTTGTTTTATTTGTATTTTGGAGCATCATGCCTTTATTAATAATCTTAATTACTACTCCTTGGCTGTTGATGCCAAAAGTAAAATTAACTTATTATATTTTGAGAGCATAACTAAGGTAGGTGTACAGAACCAAAAAGAGGTGCCAAGGAATATGAAATACTTCCTGGAAGATGTACTTAATATTATATCTAAACTTCTATATGAAGTTCGTTGCATAAACAAAACCGGTTCACCTATATACTGGAGGGAGAATCAATTTATTAATAATTTTTCTAGGTTGTGACAGGCTTTTTCATGGTCTTATACGATTTATTAAAAAATCAACTCGTTTACGGATTTCATTAAACATAAAAAGTATAACTTTTTATATGTGGGTTATTGGTTATTTTTGGGATGTTTGGTTATTTTTGGGATGTTTAGTTATTTTTGGGATGTTTAGTTATTTTTGGGATGTTTAGTTATTTTTGGGATGTTTAGTTATTTTTGGGATGTTTAGTTATTTTTGGGATGTTTAGTTATTTTTGGGATGTTTAGTTATTTTTGGGATGTTTAGTTATTTTTGGGATGTTTAGTTATTTTTGGGATGTTTAATTATTTTTGGGATGTTTAGTTATTTTTTGGGATGTTTAGTTATTTTTGGGATGTTTAGTTATTTTTGGGATGTTTAGTTATTTTTGGGATGTTTAGTTATTTTTGGGATGTTTAGTTATTTTTGGGATGTTTGGTTTTAGTGGGGTTAGCAAATAGAGGGAGCTAGATTAGGTCATAGTTACGACTCTTTTATTATTGCCATTTGCTAAGGTTAATTTTGTTGTACAATTATTTTAGACTAAGTAAGAGAACTTAACCTCTGAAGAGGAACGAAAGTTCTGAAGGGGGTCCCGGCTTGGAAATAATCCGGGAGTGATCAATTTTTTTTGTGGACCCCATATGAATTGGGACTGGTTTAAGACCAGAGTAGGGGAGACCTGTACCCTCATGAAGATGAAATTTATGGAACTCATTCATAGGAAACCTTTTATGTGTGGGTTTTGTTTTTTTTTTATTTGCTTGTTAAAGTTGTTTTTTCTTTGTTGGGTTTATAGAGGTAGAACAAAATCCAACACTAATAAGAACAGGTGTTTGGATGGGCTGGTTTTAGGAAATTCACCTCTTTCATTAATAGAGGGTAATTGTTTTGAGTTTTGGAGTAAAAGTGGTAGTTTAAGAATGTATCATTCTGTGGTTATTTTTCTTCTTAGTATCTTGGAGTTTTATTCTTTTCGTATGGGGTTAGGTTTTCACTTAAAGATTGTTGAGGTTATAAGAAAAATTAATGTATTGTTTGAGTATTACTATAATGAGTTGGTTCGTTCTTATTTCGATGATATGGGGGGGTGGGGGCTCGGGAAATGTTTTTTGGAGAGAGGTTTATTTTATTGTTGGTGTTTTGTTATATGATATTATTTTTTACGTTAAGGATGATAGTTTACACCTGTCTTGGGAGCATAAATTGTTTTTAATTCGTTTTACCCGGTTATGAAAATCCTTTACTAAGTCCGCTCGGCAAAAAGTCACGTAAATAGGCCCTTTTAGGTTTATTGTTATATAAAAAAGTGTGACATTTTATATTTTGTTGTTAGTTTATTGGTGGTGTAGCCTTAATTTGGCAATCTGATTTATAGGTCAGAAAGTGGGAGTAGTTCCCCATCGCCTATGACGGAAAAATTAAATGCGAGGTATCTGTTTGTTATCGTTGTGGTTTATATCAGAACGTTTAAATATTTTGTGCTTTTTTATTTTTATGGAAAGATGGTTGGTGATGTTTCTAGAAATAGCTGTGTTAGCAATTCTAGCTTAAAAAAACTACCTCCTCTTTCCCCATCTGATAAAAGCGTTGATTGCTGTGAAAAAGAAGATAGATTTGATAATATTAGTAATCTGGGTTCTAGGGGTGCTTTAGATGGTTTGTCTTTAAGTAAATTATCCCTTTCACCGAAGGGGGGTAAATATTTATAGTCTTCGAAAAAAGGTGGTAGTCTTGTTGAGTTTTATATTAGGGTTATTTCCCTTCTCAGTATTTTGGAATCTTTTTCACACCGGATGAAATTGAATTTCCATCATAGGGTTGTTAAGACTATACTTAAACTAGAGAAAACGTTTAAGTATTATTATTATGATAGTTTGGTTAGTTCTAACTTTGATGTTAAAGAAGAAGAGAAGCTTATGTGAGGATTTTCAAAGGAGGTTTCTTCTATTGTTGGTGATTTATTGTATGAGATTAATTTTCATATTAAAAGTCATGGCTCAGGAATATCTTGAGAATATAAGGTGTTTATCTCTCGTTTTATTAAGCAGTGGGAGTCTTTTTTGGATAATCATTTTAGAAGGTTACGTAAATAATTTGTTTAAGGTTTTTATGTGATAATTATTATTTTTTTTGGGTGTTTTTGGTCTCAGTATGGTTGGTTGCAGAGCGCTTTGATTTATTTGTTAAGTTTTTTTAGGTTATGGCGGTTTTTTATGATTTCGATTCTTATTTTTCTTGTGGTTAATTTGTTTTAGGTTTTTATTATTTGAAAAAAAGTATAACTTTTTTATATTAATTGTTAATCTTTTTTTAGTGGATGGTCGTGGTGGGTCTTATATTAACTAGGCTTGTAGTAGGAAAGTTTTATAAATTATGTGGGGATGAAGCTTAAATTTAGCGTCTGATTGTAGGTCAGAAAGTGGGGTATTTTTATCCCTCTCTCCTAATGGAAATTTTCAATACAAATATGGTTTTTTGAGTATTATATTCTGTGTTCTATATTAGAATACTTAAATATTTTATACTCTTTTGTGTTTATCAGAATATATTTGGTAATATTTGTATGGATAGCGGTTTTAATTTAGAAAATTTTCCTTCTCTTTCTTCATCTGATAAAAACGTTGATTACTGTAAGAAAGAAGATAGATTTGATGATGTTTCGTAATTCAGACTCTAGAAGTACTATAGATGGTCTACCCTTCAGGTAAACCACCTACTTCATGAGGGAGGAATAATCGTTCTAGTATTTCAGGCGATGGAGAAAAAGACTTTAATGTGTTGCAATTTAATGTTATTTGTTTTCTTCATACGCTTGAGTCTTATGCTTTGAAGAATAATTGTGAATTTCACCCCTTGGTTGCCGATGCCAAAATTAAAGTTAGTTTACTTTATTTTGAAGGTATAAAACCCGGTGGGTTTACCCCATAAAAAAGAGGTGCCAAGTAATATGAAATACTTCCTGAAAGAGGTTATTAGTGTTATGTCTAAGCTTCTATTTGAAGTTCGTTGCATAAACAAAATAGACTCACCTAAGTATTGGAGGGAGGATCGATTTATTAATGATTTTTCTAGGTTGTGACAGTCTTTTTTATGGTCTTATTACGATTTATTATAAGATTAATTTGTTTAGGGTTTTTATTAAACTTAAAAAGTATAACTTTCTATATGTGGATTATTAATTATTTTTGGGATGTTTAGTTATTTTTGGGATGTTTAGTTATTTTTGGGATGTTTAGTTATTTTTGGGATGTTTAGTTATTTTTGGGATGTTTAATTATTTTTGGGATGTTTAGTTATTTTTGGGATGTTTAGTTATTTTTGGGATGTTTAGTTATTTTTGGGATGTTTAGTTATTTTTAGGATGTTTAGTTATTTTTGGGATGTTTAGTTATTTTTGGGATGTTTAGTTATTTTTGGGATGTTTAGTTATTTTTGGGATGTTTAGTTATTTTTGGGATGTTTAGTTATTTTTGGGATGTTTAGTTATTTTTGGGATGTTTGGTTATTTTTGGGATGTTTGGTTATTTTTGGAATGTTTGGTTATTTTTGGAATGTTTGGTTATTTTTGGAATGTTTGGTTATTTTTGGAATGTTTGGTTATTTTTGGAATGTTTGGTTATTTTTGGAATGTTTGGTTATTTTTGGAATGTTTGGTTATTTTTGGAATGTTTGGTTATTTTTGGAATGTTTGGTTATTTTTGGAATGTTTGGTTATTTTTGGAATGTTTGGTTATTTTTGGAATGTTTGGTTATTTTTGGGATGTTTGGTTATTTTTGGGATGTTTGGTTATTTTTGGGATGTTTGGTTATTTTTGGGATGTTTGGTTATTTTTGGGATGTTTGGTTATTTTTGGGATGTTTGGTTATTTTTGGGATGTTTGGTTATTTTTGGGATGTTTGGTTATTTTTGGGATGTTTGGTTATTTTTGGGATGTTTGGTTATTTTTGGGATGTTTGGTTTTAGTGGGGTTAGCAAATAGAGGGGAGCTAGATAGTTGGGATGTTTGGTTATTTTTTGGGATGTTTTGGTTATTTTTGGGGATGGTTTGGTTATTTTTTGGATGTTTGGTTATTTTTGGGATGTTTGGGTAATTTTTTGGGATGTTTGGTTATTTTTGGGGATGTTTGGTTTATTTTTGGGATGTTTGGGTTATTTTTTGGGATGTTTTGGTTTTAGTGGGGTTAGCAAATAGAGGGGAGCTAGATTAGGTCATAGTTACGACTCTTTTATTATTGCCATTTGCTAAGGTTAATTTTATTGTACAATTATTTCTACATCAAGTAAGAGAATTTAATTTTTGAAGAGGAACGAAAGTTCTGTCAAGGTGGACCCGGTTGGGAAATAATCTAAGAGTGATTAATTTTTTTTGTGGATCCTATATGTATTGGGACTGGCTAAAGACCTGGGTAGGGGAGACTTATGCCCCACGAAGGTGAAATTAACAGAACCTATACTTGTTTGTTGCTAATATAAAAAAGTGTGACTTTTTTATATTTTATTGCTAGGTTTAGCGGGAGGAGGGTGGCAGAGGTGTGGCTATTTGGCAATCTGATTTATAGTCAGAAAGTGGGGTATATTTTATCCCCATCTCTTGATTAACGAAAGGTTAAACCTATCTTTTTTTATTTGTTTTATTTGTTATTTTTGTGGTTTTCACTAGAGCACTTCAATAGTTTGTGCTTTTTATTAGTATCGGAAGGATGGTTGGTGATATCCCTGGAAAAAGCGTGTTAATAATTTTAATTTTAGAAAAACTACCTTCTCTTTTATTTCATCTGATAAAAATGTTGATTAATGCAAAAAAGAAGATAGAATTGATGATGTTTGTAATTTAGAATTTAGGAGTACTTTGGATGGTCTGGTTTTAGGTAGAAATCATCTACTTCATCAAGGGGGTAATCGTTCTGGTATTTCTAGTGATGAAGAAAAAAGAATTTTATTGTGCTGCATTTTAATATTATTTGTTTTTTTATACCCTTGAGTTTTATGTTTTAAAGAATAGTTGTAAATTCTATTTCCCATGGTCATCGATGCAAAAATTAAAGTTAATTTATTTTATTTTGAAGATATAGACAAGGTGGGTTTACTCCACTAAAAAGAGGTGCCAAGTAATATGAAATACTTCCTGAAAGAGGTTATTAGTATTATATCTAAGTTTCTACTTGAAGTTCTTTGTATAGATAAAACTGGCTCACCTACGTACTGGAGGGAGGTTTGGTTTATTAATGATTTTCTTTAGGTTATGATAGTTTTTATTGGTCTTATTATGGTTTACTATAAGATTAATTTGTTTAGGGTTTTTATTACATACAAAAAGTATGACTTTTTATATATGGATTATTGATTATTGTGGGGGTTAAATTAGGTAGTAGTTATGACTCTCTTACTATTACCACTTGCTTAAGTTAATTTTGTCGTACAATTTTCACACCAAATAAGAGAATTTAATCTTTGAAGAGGAACGAAAGTTCTGGCAAGGTGGACTCGGTTGAGAAACAACTGAGAGTGATCAATTTTTTTTGTGAATCCTATATTATATTGGGACTGGCTTAAGACCGGGGTAAGGGATAGTTGTACCCTCATGAAGATGAAATTTATGGAACTCATTAACAGGAACCCTTATATGTGTGGGTTTTGTTTTTTTTTTATTTGCTTGTTAAAGTTGTTTTTTCTTTGTTGGATTTATAGAGGTAGGACAAAATCCAACACTGATGATAAGAATAAGTGTTTGGGCCGGTTGGCTTTAGGAAATTCACCTCTTTCATTAATGGGAGTTAGTTGTTTTGAGTTTTGGAGTAAAAGTGGTAGTTTAAGTATGTATTATTCTGTGGTTACTCTTCTTCTTAGTACCTTGGAGTTTTACTCCTTTCGTATGAAAAGCTAGATTTTCATTTTAAGAATATTAAGGCTATACGAAAAAATTATTGCGTTGTTTAAGTATTATTATAATAAGTTGGTTCGCTCTTATTTTGATGATATAGTGGGGTGGAGGCTCGTGAAATGTTTTTTGGAGAGAGGTTTTAATCTATTGTTGGTGTTTTGTTATATGATATCAATTTTTTCGCTAAAGGATGGTAGTTCACACCTATCTTAGGAGTATAAATTGTTTATGGTTTGTTTTACTAGGTTATGAAAATCCCTTATTAAACCCACCCGACAAAAGTCACGTAAAAACGGATCATTTAGGGTTTTTATTGTTGTATAAAAAAGTGTGATTTTTTATATTTTATTGTTAGTTTTTTTGGAGTAATCTTAATTTGGCAACCTGATTAATAGATCAGAAAGTGGGGTGTTCTCCACCTCCTTATCAGCGAAAAATTAAACGCGAGTTATTTGTTTATTATCGTTGTGGTTTATATTAGAATATTTTGTGTTTTTTATTATTACGGAAAGATGGTTGGTGATATCCCCGGAAATAGCTGTGTAGTAGTTTTAGCTTAAAAAAACTACCCCCTCTTTTTATATCTGAATAAAAGTGTTGATTGCTGTAAAAAAGAAAATAGATTTGATAATATTAGTAATTTGGATTCTGGAGGTGCTTTGGATGGCTTGTCTTTAAGTAAATTATTCTTTTCACCAGAGGGGGATAAATGTTTAAAGTCTTCGAAAAAAGGTGGTAGTCTTGTTGAGTTTTATATTAGGGTTATCTCCCTTCTCAGTATTTTGGAATTTTTTTCACACCGGATGAAATTGAATTTCCATCATAGGGTTGTTAAGGCTATACTTAAACTAGAGAAAACGTTTAAGTATTATTATTACGATAGTTTGGTTAGTTCTAACTTTGATGTTAAAGAAGAAGAGAAGCTTATGTGAGGATTTTCAAAGGAGGTTTCTTCTATTGTTGGTGATTTATTATACGAAATTGATTTTTTGTATTAAAAATCAGGGTTCAGGAATATCTTGAGGGTGAAAGGTGTTTATCTCTCGTTTTACTAAGCAGTGGGAGTCTTTTTTGGATAATTATTTTCGAAGGTTACGTAAAATAGTTTGTTTAAGGTTTTTATGTGATAATTATTATTTTTTTTGGGTGTTTTTGGTTTAGTAGGATTAGTTGCAGAGCGTCTTGATTTATTGTTAAGTTTTTTAGGTTATGGTATAGTTTTTTATGATTTTGATCTCATTTTTCTTGTGGTTAATTTGTTTTAGATTTTTATTATTTGAAAAAAAGTATGACTTTTTTATATTAACTGTTAATTTTTTTTAAGTGGGTGGTCGTGATGGTTTATTGTGTTTATAGGTTTTTGGGAAACGCTTATAGCACCTATATAAAGTAGGAGTAAGGTTGATTAACACCTTTCCTAAGATAAAAGAAAAGTATACTAGAATTGGTGAGTGGAGTAATGAAAATACTGTTTTAGTATTTTTCATTACTTTTTTTTTTGTATTAATTATAGTTTTTCTGTGTTTGTTGTGTTGGTATGGGTTTATTTCAGGATTTTGATCTGGGGTTTGGTTTGGGGTTTGTACTTATGTAACGGCATTGTTGTTTATGATGTTTGTAGTTTTGGGGGTTCCCGTTGATAATACTACAGGTACTGGCAAGAATAGGCTTATAAGTGTTTGTGGGTTTTTTACGGTGGATAAAAGTAGTGTAGATTTTTTCGATACTGAGGCAGTAGAAAGTAATAGTTTTGCTGATGATGGTTTATTTGATTATCATGGGGTTGATTCTTATCCTATTATTTCTTTTTTAGTTAAGGGTAATAATGGTAGTTTAGTAAGGGTTTCTCCATTACTAAATTCTTCTATTATCAAAGCAAACCCCAGGTGTGGGGGGCCTAGATTGAGAAATTCTCTCTTAAGGGAAGGAGGTTTTTTTATTAACTCAGCTTCTTGTGATTCTAAGAAAGTTTTTGTCCCGGTTCCTCTTCCAGATGGTCATAAGGAATTATATTTATGGTATAAATGTGTTCGTTCTAATTGTAATGAAGGAACATCTTATAATAGTTGTAGTTTTTGGGAAACGCTTATAGCACCTATATAAAGTAGGAGTAAGGTTGATTAACACCTTTCCTAAGATAAAAGAAAAGTATACTAGAATTGGTGAGTGGAGTAATGAAAATACTGTTTTAGTATTTTTCATTACTTTTTTTTTTGTATTAATTATAGTTTTTCTGTGTTTGTTGTGTTGGTATGGGTTTATTTCAGGATTTTGATCTGGGGTTTGGTTTGGGGTTTGTACTTATGTAACGGCATTGTTGTTTATGATGTTTGTAGTTTTGGGGGTTCCCGTTGATAATACTACAGGTACTGGCAAGAATAGGCTTATAAGTGTTTGTGGGTTTTTTACGGTGGATAAAAGTAGTGTAGATTTTTTCGATACTGAGGCAGTAGAAAGTAATAGTTTTGCTGATGATGGTTTATTTGATTATCATGGGGTTGATTCTTATCCTATTATTTCTTTTTTAGTTAAGGGTAATAATGGTAGTTTAGTAAGGGTTTCTCCATTACTAAATTCTTCTATTATCAAAGCAAACCCCAGGTGTGGGGGGCCTAGATTGAGAAATTCTCTCTTAAGGGAAGGAGGTTTTTTTATTAACTCAGCTTCTTGTGATTCTAAGAAAGTTTTTGTCCCGGTTCCTCTTCCAGATGGTCATAAGGAATTATATTTATGGTATAAATGTGTTCGTTCTAATTGTAATGAAGGAACATCTTATAATAGTTGTAATAAGGAATGATCAAAATTACAACCATATTTAGTTGGTGAAGATCTTCGGTTAAAGGGCTGGTCTGGGTATAATAAAGACCTAATTCATCAGTTTAATGTTAAGTTGGGTGAAGGTGTTAAAATGGTGGGTTTTATTGAGTTGCTTAATTGATATGAATGTAAGCGAAACAGTGTGGTCCATCATTCTGGGAATTCAATAGCAACTTGTCAATCAGAGTGAGGTAAGCTGTCCCCTCATTTAATTTGTTTTGACGTTGATTTTCCTATTGGCTTATTACGTGGCGCAGTTAAAAATATTTATTCTGGTCAGGCACAGCGTGGATTCTATGTTGATTCCGAGACTCAACTGCAGGTTAGGAGATTGGCTAGTAAGGGTGAAAATGCTAAATTAACTGAGTTTAAAGCTGATAAAGGGCCGTCAGTTATCTTGATTGCGCAATATGAAAAAGAAGATATAAGTTCAAAAAACACCGTTCCTATAGCAGCCGGATCTCGGGAGGATGACCTTAATAGAAGAAAAAGCAATTTTTCGGAAGGTGGTTATTGTAATGGGGCCAGTAGCCAAATAACAGGCCAATTTTGTGATAATCATATAAAGTTTTCTATAGAAAATTTCTATGATAAATTGGATTTTTCTGGGGTAGATATTGTTAGTTTAGGTAATAATATGGGTATAATATATAGATTTCCAGGAGCTAGGTTTTCTGAGGTTTATTTGAATACAGATTTTGGTAAGAGTGCTGGTTATGCGTTTTCTGTAGGTGATCCACGTTTTAAAATTCTTAAAGATAGTGCTACTTTTATTTCTGTTTCTTCTGATTTATTAGCAGATAGGATTAAGGATAACCCCACTTTAGTCCAAGAGGTTTTAAGTTATAAAGCTAGCATGGTGAAATTATATGAAAATACTAATCTTGCTTTAATTCAGTATATTTTAGGTACTCATTTTGTCTCTAGGGTTGGATCTGATGATTTAGGTATTCAGTATGTGGAAAGGTTGTATTAATAAGAGTTATGAGTTAGGGATTAATCTTATAAGTACAGCAAGAACCCTGTGCACCGAGGGATAAAACAATAAGAATTTTACATAGAAAAATTGCAATTTGGGATAATTATTATAGGAAACTTTCATTGCGTATACAGGGATTACCATCAGAAGTTAATAAAAAAAAAATTGAAAACCTTCGGGATTTTGTTAGGGTAGATGAATTAAAATCCGATTAGAGAGAAAGTTGTTATTGTTTATAGTTTATGGATTTTATTTTCTTTAGGTTGGGTTTTTATGGTGGTTATATAAGTTAAGTTTTTAGATTATAATTTTTTTTAGATTGAGTTTTTTTAGTAAAGGTATGAGTTAAGTCTTTATACTATAATCTTTTTCTGGGCTGAATTTGGTGTTAAGTGGTAGTTTGTTGTTTATATAGTTTTATTTATTATTTTGTCATTGAAATAATAAAACTTGTTTTATGGGTTATATTTCTCTATTTTTAGTTAGTTGTAGTTTTTTGAGTGGATTTTTGTTTCGGTAGTATTAATTACGTCAGTTTAAAGATACTGGATGTGCAAATTTAAAATTAGAATTGCTCGGGACTATCAATCAGTTTATAAAAGAAAATCCAGGATTATGTTTTATGATTTTCATTTTTTTTTTTACTTATTTGAAGCTTATTGTTGTTTTTTTGATCTATGTTCGAAGAGCTAAGGAGACAGTTAAAGCTGTGCGACGAAATGATGGGAAGCTTCATAAATCGGTTCCTTTTTGACCTTATAGTGATGAATATGGGTTTCCTAAAAATGAAGAGTTTCATCTTTTTTTATATAGTGTATATATTAACAGGATAATACTCCTTCATATTTTAGAAGAGTTTACCTTGTATGGAAAAACTTCTTGTAACTTTAGTATTAGTTCTGGTAAAATAAAGATTAATCGTTTATTTTTGGATTGTGTTAAGGGGTTAGATAATTGTGATGATAAGAAAACAAAAGTAAGGGCAATTAAGATCTGTATTACAAGGGTTTCTAGTGTTTTTGATGTTTTATTTACTAATATTAGAAATTACTACAAGGAGAACAAGTGTATTTTTTGAAAAGAAAAACAACACTTTATCCATGCAACCATATATTGAGAGTCTTTTTCTAAAATTCACCTTTATCGGTTAAATAGAAAATGGCCACTAGATTCTTAGTAGTTTTAATAACTATCATGGTTATTTAAGGATGGTTGTATAGTGGGTGAATTTTTATTTAAAAGTCAATGGTGCTTTGTTTAGAAAAAAATTTTCAAGAAGAGATATTTGGCTCGAATGGCAGATTAATGTGCTTGGTTTAGGTCCAAGTAATGGGGCTTTAAACCCCTTCGGGCTTGTTTTGAAAAAAATTTTATTTGGGTGTTTTTAAGTATTTAGTGTATAAATTAAAAGTGATGGTAAAATGGTATCAAAAATAAATGAATTTAAATGGAAATTAGTGATTGGTTGAATGGAAATGCTGTCTTAGCATTTTTTATAGCCTTTTTTTTTGCAATAGTAATAGTATTATTATGTTTGTTGTGTTGGTATGGTTTTATTTCAGGATTTTGATCTGGGGTTTGGTTTGGGGTTTGTACTTATGTAACGGCATTATTGTTTATGATGTTTGTAGTTTTGGGGGTTCCCGTTGATAGTACTGCAGGTACTGGTAAGAATAGGCTTATAAGTGTTTGTGGGTTTTTTACGGTGGATAAAAGTAATGTGGGTTTTTTTGATATTGAGGCAGTAGAAAGTAATAGTTTTGCTGATGATGGTTTATTTGATTATCGTGGGGTTGATCCTTATCCTATTATTTCTTTTTTAGTTAAGGGTAATAATGGTGGTTTAGTAAGGGATTCTCCATTATTAAATTCTTCTATAATCAAAGTAGATCCTAGGTGTAGGGGGCCTAGGTTGAGAAATTCTCTCACAAGGGAAGGGGGTTTTTTCATTAACTCAGCTTCTTGTGATTCTAAGAAAGTTTTTGTCCCGGTTCCTCTTCCAGATGGTCATAAGGAATTATATTTATGGTATAAATGTGTTCGTTCTAATTGTAATGAAGGAACATCCTATAATAGTTGTAATAAGGAATGATCAAAATTACAACCATATTTAATTGGTGAAGATCTTCGGTTAAAGGGCTGGTCTGGGTATAATAAAGACCTAATTCATCAGTTTAATGTTAAGTTGGGTGAAGGTGTTAAAATGGTGGGTTTTATTGAGTTGCTTAATTGATATGAATGTAAGCGAAACAGTGTAGTCCATCATTCTGGGAATTCAATAGCAACTTGTCAATCAGAGTGAGGTAAGCTGTCCCCTCATTTAATTTGTTTTGACGTTGATTTTCCTATTGGCTTATTACGTGGCGCAGTTAAAAATATTTATTCTGGTCAGGCACAGCGTGGATTCTATGTTGATTCCGAGACTCAACTGCAGGTTAGGAGATTGGCTAGTAAGGGTGAAAATGCTAAATTAACTGAGTTTAAAGCTGATAAAGGGCCGTCAGTTATCTTGATTGCACAATACAATAAGGAAGATATAACTTCCCAACCGTCTGCTTCCACTACAGGTAATTTTTCTGAAGGTGATTCTGTTTTTGTGGAACATAATCTTAGAGATATTGAACCTGTTGTTAAGGTGGTTGAACCTGCTATGGAAGGTTCTCATTCTAGTAAAAGTGGGTCAGAATCTAAAAGTTTAGGTAGAGGAGGTTCGTATAGTTGTGAGGATCAATATAAGAGTTCAAGTGAAGGTTCTGGTGAAACTATTTTTAATAGGGAAGAGAGTGTTAACTTTTCAATGGAAAAGTTTTACAATAAGTTGGATTTGTCTGGATTTGAATCTGTAAATCTTGCTGGTAGTACAGGAAATATGTGTAGATTTCCTGGGGCTAGTAGTGCCGAAGTTTTCCGTAACACAGAACTTGGTAAAACTATTAGTTTTATTTTTGCCATAGATGATCCGCGCTATAAGGTTCTTATAGAAATGAATTCTTTTGTTTCTTCTTCTTTTGATGAGTTTATTGAGATGGTTAAAGATAATCCTGGTTTATTGGAAAAGGCTTTGGAGTATAAGGACATTATGGAAAGCTATTATGCGGAATCTAATTCTGTGTTACGTGAACACATTTTCGGTACTCATTTTATTTCAACGGTTGATTATAAAGATTTTGGTATTCTTCATGTAAAAGACTGTGTTCAGAATAGTTATATTATAGGGGTTGATATTATGGATGAGGTTTTATTAATAAAGGGAGGTGCTAAAAAAGATAATACTTCACTTTTAAATATAGTTTCTTATTGAGAAACTGTTCATATAAAAGTTCTATCTGACTTGAAGACTTTACCTGTAAGTGTAAATAAATATAAGCTTGAAGGTCTTCGTGATTTCATCAGTGTGAAAGGTGGGTCAGCCAGGTCAGATTTTCGGTAGTTTTGAGTTAGGTTTTTATTTATTGATTAATTAATACTTGTTTGGTTGTAAATAAATTTGTTTTTTATTTTTATCGATTGGGCTTGTAGTTTATAAGAATAGTCGGCTTCGGATCGAAAGGTAGGGACACATCCTCGGGTCTTATAAGAGAAAAAAGTTTATTTTTTTGGTTTTAAAAGATGTTGTAGGTTAAATGTTAAAGTAGATTTGTTTTCTGTTTTATTTTATTAATATTACTTTAATGAAAATTAATTGTACTATTTTTTGGTAGTTGGATGCTCATAGGATGGGTTTTTAATTACTAAGAATTTTGAATTTTTATTTTAAAAGTAATAAGTCTTTAAAGAAAAAAGAATGACTAGATATGTCGATGGAAGGTTCTGGTAATCATAAGAATATTGGGACTGGTTATTTATTTTGTGTCCTGAAAGTATTTCAATGTCAATCTTATTTAAGAAAGAATAATTTTGTCATTGTTATGTTGAAGTGGACGAATAAAGAAGAAAAGAAGTTTATATAATGATGGACTATCAGGGTAGAATGTTAGTTAAAGTTTTATTTGTATTTTGTTTTTTAATTGTGGTATTTTTTTTATTGTTATGGTTATTTTTTAAATGAATAACAAAATTCACTAAGGATCTCGACAGATTTACGAATCGTCTATTAGATGAGAGTTTTAAGCAAGAAGACTTCTCCCCCAAACAAAAGTGCCCTAAATGTGGTGAGATGGTAGAGGATAAAGAGAAATCTGACGCAGATAAGCTATATGATGATCTTTCTAAGATTTTTGGGACATATTTAGATACTCTTATTAAGATAGATTTGGAGTTGAAAGAAAAATTAGATGAGTTTCTTCTGTTAAAATTTATTTTTTCAGATGGTAAAAAACAAAGTTTTTTAGAGAAAGTTTGTATTATTCCCAAGTTATTTTCATCTATTATAATTATTTTTTTGGTTATTTTTTTTTTAGTGCTTGTATTTTTTTTAATTTCATTTATGCAAGGGTTTTCTATAATAATGATACGTTATAATAATAATTTTTTTCCTTGATTACTTCCAAAGCTATATGTTTTTGAGGAAAAAAGGTCTAAAAAACTTCTTTCTGTTCCTACCATAAAGACCTATTGGGGGAAGTTGAGAAATTACAAATTTTTTAAGAATCTGGTTGAGATTCCTAAAACCCCGCCAGGTTTTTTGTTTAAAATTATTAAGTTTATTTTCTGAGTAATTATACTTGATATTATTACAGGAAAAATTGCATTATGGAATGTTGTTTGTATATTATTAGGAATATTTCTGCTTTTTATTTTATCAACTCTTATTTGAATGTTAAAATAGCTTGTTGTTTTTTGTGTGTTAGTTAGAGGTTACATAGGGGTGAGGGTTCTTTGGGGCGGTGA